TTATCCGCCTATTGAAATAGATTCAACAGCAGCTAGATCCAGAGGAAAGTTGTGAGCATTACGTTCGTGCATAACTTCCATACCTAGGTTAGCACGATTAATGATATCGGCCCAAGTGTTAATTACACGACCTTGACTGTCAACTACAGATTGGTTGAAATTGAATCCATTTAGGTTGAAAGCCATAGTGCTTATGCCTAGAGCGGTAAACCAGATACCTGCTACAGGCCAAGCAGCTAAGAAGAAATGTAAAGAACGGGAGTTGTTGAAACTAGCATACTGGAAGATCAATCGGCCGAAATAACCGTGAGCAGCCACAATATTGTAGGTTTCTTCCTCCTGACCAAATTTGTAACCTGCATTTGCGGACTGATTTTCAGTAGTTTCCCTGATCAAACTGGAAGTTACCAAAGAACCATGCATAGCACTGAATAGAGAGCCGCCGAATACACCAGCTACACCTAACATGTGGAATGGATGCATAAGGATATTGTGCTCAGCCTGAAATACAATCATGAAATTGAAAGTACCAGAGATTCCTAGAGGCATACCGTCAGAGAAGCTTCCTTGACCGATAGGGTAGATCAAGAAAACAGCAGTAGCAGCTGCAACAGGAGCTGAGTATGCAACAGCAATCCAAGGACGCATACCTAGACGGAAGCTAAGCTCCCACTCACGACCCATATAGCAAGCTACACCAAGTAGGAAGTGTAGAACGATTAGCTCGTAAGGACCCCCGTTGTATAGCCATTCATCGACGGAAGCTGCTTCCCAGATGGGATAGAAGTGCAAACCGATGGCTGCAGAGGTAGGAATAATGGCACCAGAGATAATATTGTTTCCATAAAGAAGAGAACCGGAAACGGGCTCACGAATACCATCAATATCTACCGGAGGAGCTGCGATGAAAGCAATAATGAATACAGAGGTTGCGGTCAATAGGGTAGGGATCATCAAGACGCCGAACCATCCAATGTAAAGACGGTTTTCGGTGCTAGTGATCCAGTCGCAGAAGCGACCCCATAAATTTGCGCTTTCGCGTCTTTCTATAATTGCGGTCATGGTAAGAACTTCGTTTATAAAATCATCAGAGGCTCCCAAGCATAAGGCTTGTTATTTGACAGTATAATATGATCCATGTATCAATGTCAACCAATATTTGGTATGGGATTTCAATATATATCCCGTTGGGATATATACTGATCTATCTATATTGATAGTATAGAGATGTATTTTATATAGACTATATATTTTTTGCATATATTCCACACTCTATAGATCTATCTGTAGTTAGCTACTACATGAAATTATTGATTTCTGGTTCCAGGGAGATCCGTTGTGTTGTAATGAGAACGGATAGGATTTAATCAGTGAAGATCAAATTTTTTTTGTTCGCTACAACGAACGAAGTGCAATGCGATTCTGGAACCGAATTCTGAATCAATTGATATGAGTGGTATATTAATTAATTCTTCATCACCTTTCCAGAGAACCTGCGATAGTTCGTTTCCTGTGAATAGGAACGAATGAATATGAAAAGGAACTTTATTGGATCCAGAACCGGAACAAGTGGACAGAGGTACCTATCGCAATTGGATCAATTTGATCCGGGTTGCCCGGGACTCGAACCCGGAGCTCGTCGGATGGAGTGGATTATCTGCTCCTTCAGTATCAGTAAGGAGCGAGAAATCTCTCCCCAAACCGTGCTTGCAATTCTCATCGCACACGGCTTTCCCCATGTAATTTATTTATTTATTCCCTAATCATTTTAGTTCTCGGATGGAAAAAGAAAAATGATTCTGAATCGAGGCAATGACTCAAAGAGCATTTCATTGGTAAAATAAGTTTTCTATTTTAAGATTTAAGATCCTGTATCTTTTGCCAGGAATTGGCTAGGGGATTTATCTGGGGAATATCTGAATGCCAAATTCGTTCTCTCTGTGAACGGGCCGCTGCTTTCGATGAAAAAGCCGGAAAATAAAATTCTCGCTCTTTTGAAAAATATTTTTTGAAGAGTTCTGGACCTAATTCCTTCCGAACTACACGTATCGTACTTTTATGTTTACAGGCTAAAGTTTTAGCACATGATAGTGAAAGTATATACTTTATACGATATAAACCATCTCGATCAAGGGATCCACTGTAGTAATGAAAAATATTTTTCCAAATTCGATCGAATCGATCGAGGATATCATCATCTGTTAGACTAGTCCAATACAATTTACTAATTGGCCGCCCTGATATGTCACATAATTTTTCTCTAGCCAATAATCCAATTATTGGTACAATCGGAACTATTGGATCAAATTCATCGGTAATAAGATCGGTAATGAATAACTCATCTAGCATTTTGGTCCTGACCAGAAGAGGTTTCATCCGAACCCTCAGAAAATAACCTAAGGAAGAAGAACAATTCTTGGATAATTGATGAGAACATACCCTATATGGTTCGGACCAAAGATGGAAATAAAATTGCCGAAAAATTAGAAGATGATATCTACATTTTTTCACTAGGAGATGAGTACCCTTTATAGCTATAATAGATCTTTCTGCATATCTAACATAGTGAATTCTAGGATCCTTCAACGACCAGATACTTTTCAGTGAATTTCGACGATAATTTCTGATAATATGTTTGATCTTTCGATCAAAATGAGTTTGATCAGGGAAAGATCCATGAGACAACGATCGTGGATGAAAGGATCGTTTAAGAAGGGGAACTAGAATGGATTCACATCCATAGACATAATGATTCCACAGGAACAGCAAGAATCTTGTATTTACTCTCGGGTCGATAATAATTGATTTTTGTAAATTATCTGGACTATTTCGATATTTATAGAGAACAGATCGTAATGGGTGCAAGGAGGGAGCATCTCGGATCCAGCGACGAAAGGTTCGAACCAAAATTTCCGGATGAATAGAATAGGGTATTCGTGTATCTAATATATAATTAGAATGCGGGAATTTATCTTCCAAGAAGGGAAATATTGAATGGATCGATCGGAAACTCTTCCATTCATTCATCCCTTCCACAGAATATTTCGACCGTATAGAGAACGGAACTTCCAGGACCAATGTAAGTCCTTCTAGTACCGATTCATAATAGAAACTCTTGTTGCGATCAACTAATGGATTTGGATCGCAATTCAAAAAGAAAACAATTGAATTATTCTGTTGACGTATTTGACCAATCAAACGTTTTACAGTTAGGAAACTGAATTGATCATTGGAACTTAAATGTTCCATCGATTCAGAGGAACTTGATCCATCCAAATAATGATCATGATAAATTGCGTAAAGATCTTCCTGGAAAAAGAGTGGATATAAAAAGCATTGTTGCCAAGAGCTATCTTCCTTCCCGTATCTATGGAACTCATCCATTTTCAAACCTCAGCTATGTCCCTCGTTCATGAGAATAACCTCTTAATTTCTGAGATAATACATGGTGCGATCTAGTCGGGACAAGATAGGAAAAAAATATATATATCCGGATATTAAGATTCTATATTAAATTCAACAGATTTACTACCCAAGGATCTCATTCGTCATGAGGAAGAACGAAAATCTTTTATCCTGGCGACCGATCGCTCTCCTGACTCATGGGATAAATCAACCTGGTCAGTACACTATTTATCTTACACATTTGTATCGAGTACTTAGGACTCATTGTGAGTGTATAAATCCCTGATCTACTCAGGGAAAACCTCCCGATATCGGGTACTAAAATGCTCTTAACTTCTGATCAGTAAAGGGAATTCCTCGCTCGTTTAATTGGAACGAGGAACAGAAGCTCGTTCCTCTGGGTTTACCTATGATTCAAGTCATATAACTTTCTCCATTGACTCATTCGACTTAATCGTGAATTGATTCGATCCTATTCACAATTATCACATTTGATCCGAAAGGATGAGCATATTATAAATCATCTAAATATATAATAGACATTTCCCACCTATTTGATTCCTTGAATAAGATCCGGTCCTGATCGAATACAATCAGGTATCCTAAAAATAATATAAGGTATCATAAAGATCATATGTTGGAACGACATGCTATTTTTTCCGTTCATTATACTTCGAGGATCAGTCGTAGTCTTCCGAACTTTACCGATGGTATCGACGAGTTTTCTACTTCATTCAAATGTGTGAAAGACCTTAGTCGCACTTAAAAGCCGAGTACTCTACCATTGAGTTAGCAACCCATATTGCGAATAGATATTGAGGATATATATACGATCGAAGTGGAATGTGAGGTTACTCAATATGAACCGGTAAATAGAATCTTACCAATCATTGTTGTTAAATGACGAACGGGATCAAAAACCTATGTGAATGACCAAATAATGAACTCGTCAGTTCATATATGGATATGAATAGTTTCTTTCGATCCGCTATTCCAGAATAAAGTAATCTAGGTTATGAATAAATGATCCGTCGACAGAATAATCATGATTGGATAGAATCACTGATCAATGATGAACCTAAGATATCTATCTCTATTGTGAATGGACGAATTATATCGACACAATACACTATTGTCAATCCAGAATAAGAGATAAATTCATTGTTGGATTGGCAACTGTATTGGGATGAGATGTTAGACGCATCGAGAGAAAATTCTAGGCTTATTTGTAACAGCCTTGGTGGAACGATTAGGGCATTTGATCCGAATATGAAATGTTGGATGTCATTATCCACATCCATCCACCAAACCAATTATGTAAAGTCGCACGTTGCTTTCTACCACGTCGTTTCAGACGATGTTTTTAAGATCCCTCCCTGCTGATCTCGAATCATGATCGAGACGTGATTATGAATAGTCATTAACTCCATTGATATTATAGGAATAGATATCGAATTGGATTCACTTTTTTTGTATAGAATAAGCTCAATGTAATAAATGAATTTATATTGATTAGGTACTTAATGCTTCTTTAGCTGCGTGCATTACCTCGACAGTAATGTTCAAAATGCCCTTTCGTCGTGCGAATTTTTCTGTATTTCTCTTTACTTCGTCCCTGACAAAACGAGGGATTCTATTCAATTCTAGTTGACTTTCAGGATCCCAAATTAGACTCATATCCGTGGATAATGATTTTGTCATTATTTCCTTCGTATCATGACCACAAAAAATTTCTAGAAGATGATCTTCCATACCCAGAGCAAATGAGTTATAAACTGGATCAGCTATTTGATTAGTACCTTCGTAACCCAAGAAGGGTCGATATCCCAAGGAAAAATTTTGGATATGAGCTGGTGCGGAAATAACTCCACAGGGAATCTCAAGACGTTTACCGATATGACGTTCCATTTGAGTACCAAATATTGCAGAGGGCTCTACGCGAGCGATAATATCTCCTACTTCAGCATGATCATCTGTGATGATTATCTCATCAGAAAAATCTTTAATTTGCTCTTTAAACCATTCTGCATCATGTTTACAATAAGTACCTGTACAACTCACACGAATTCCCATCTCTCTAGCAAGTATCTTAGTGATTGAAGCAGCATGAGTTGCATCACCAAAAACGACTGTTTCTTTCCCCGTAAAATTCTGACAATCAATAGATCTTGAGAACCAAGCAGCTTGGGAAACGAATCGAGTTTGTCCATCGATATAGGATTCGTAATCAACTCTTTTGCTTGATAAAATAGGAGCCGCCAAGGTATCAACATATTTCTTTATCTGTCGGATGCACTCAGCCATATCTACAGCTCCCATAGGAGTTGTAGATACATAAGGCATTCCAAATTCTTTATTCAAATACATCGCTGTCATTAAGCCCACTTCACGATAAGGAATTAAATTGAACCAAGCTTTTGGTAAATTTTTCAGATCCTCTACAGATCCCCCTTCAGGAATTATTTGATTAATTCTGATGTCCAGATCTTTTAATAAACGTCTCAACTCACGACAATCGTGTCGATTATGAAAGCCTAGAGTAAGAATCCCAATTATATTTACAGAAGGTGCATCTGTTACAAATTGATCAAAATTTTCTTGTCTATGGGATTTATCCAAATAATATTGAACCACCTGTTCCAAAGTTCTATCCGCTGCCTGAATTTCATTCACTTGATAATGATCAACATCCGCAAAAATGACGTTGCAATCAGAGATTATGGATGCTCTATCCACAAAGTTTTTTAAATCCTCTTGCAAGATACTAGAGGTACATGTAGGTGTCAATATGATCAAATCGGGACCTTCCTCCTTATCTTTTCGAATAATATTATCGACAACTCTTTTTCGAGATCCACGTGCTAGTACGTGACGATCTACTATACTAGCAGTTGCAGGAGTAAAATTTCTTTCCCGTTCTAACATAGAGCGCATTACATTAAAATAATCATCTCCTAGAGGAGCATGCATAATGGCATGTACATTTTTGAATGAACTAGCTACTCGTAGAGTTCCAATATGAGCAGGACCAGCATACATCCAATGGGCTAATTTCATAAATTGAACCTTATCTCGAATTGATCCGTATTCCCATCTTGCACCACAGAGATATCCCTTTAATTCCATTGGATCTACCTTTTACGAAAGAAGAAAGAGAAGAGGGAGGGAAGGTAAAACAGGAACCAATGAAATAAGTCTGGGATGGAAGGATTCGAACCTCCGAATAACAGGACCAAAACCTGCTGCCTTACCGCTTGGCCACACCCCATTCCCATCCTATTTCCCTATTCATATGCTAATGAATACTTATAAAAAACTTTTTGTCAACCCATTAGGATCCAAGATTCATTAGATCAGATCCCAATTGGTCCGGAAAATTTTGTGGATATATTGACAAAAAAGGTTCTTTATGGAATTGGACATAATAGGAGAAACAGAAAAAGGGACAAGAATATCCATTCATTGATCAATCTCTATTAGATTGGGTAAAATATTGTATGTATGAAAAAATCATCCCTTCCAACCCCAAGTCTGGTCAAACTTGCCGAAGAGCTTCGATCGATTCGATCAATCAAAGACTTTTCTGGCTTTACCCCCCCCCCCCTCATTTTGATTGGAGAAAAAAATGCTAGTTATACTCAATATTTGTATAGATGATGCCTTTATTCATTTAAATAATCCCTTTTTTGGAAAATTACCTGAGGCTTATGCAATTTCCGATCCAATTGTCGATGTAATGCCAATTATTCCCGTTCTCTCTTTTCTCTTAGCCTTTGTTTGGCAAGCTGCTGTAAGTTTTCGATAAAAAGTATCCCTTTTTTTCCTTTTTCAAGTTTTTGGATCGCTGTCATTCATCCAATTTCTGTATCACCCTTTCCATTTTTTGTGGCAGAAGTTCTATCCTTGCTCCACCCAACGATACCAGATCCAGATACCTTATCTGCTCCCGGCTAAAAACTTTTCAACTCACCTTTGTAAATTCCTTCTGATCCCATCGCTCACTCCGGATCGAGCTATTTGGTCACGTAGTGATACGAATCATATATTTTCATAAAGATTCGATAAATATCTGGTTGATCCAAAAAAGAAGAAGGGAAGAAAGAACATTTGGAAAACAAAGGGATAAATTATCTCCTTCTTTTTTTGATTTATTTTCACACGTGATTCGGAGAAATCATTTTGTGATCTGTATTAATCATACTATTGCTTGGTATTCAAGTATCCATATATGGTACAAAGATTGATAATCTATTCTGTTGTACTTATAATAAGGATCCCGGAGATTACGTAATGCTTACTCTTAAGCTGTTCGTTTACACAGTAGTGATATTTTTCATTTCTCTTTTTATCTTTGGATTTCTATCAAACGATCCAGGACGTAATCCCGGACGTAAAGAATAGTGGAAAAAGTATCTAGCTTTTCCGTTCCGTAGAAAGATCCGAAGTTATCCGTTTTCAGGATCAATAGTGACCGAACGGAGAGAGAGGGATTCGAACCCTCGGTACGGATAATCCGTACTACGGATTAGCAATCCGCCGCTTTGGTCCGCTCAGCCATCTCTCCAAAATGGAATGTAACAAAATGAATGGTGGAGTGAAGATGTATACCATAGCATGTACGGATTGTATCGACAATACAATGAATATAGCAATTATTCAGTTAGATAAAAACCAATCTGGCGAATCGTATTGTTCATTTCGTTAAAAAAGATTCTTTTCTTTTATTGGCCTGGCCACACCGGCCAGGCCAAACCAAGAAAAGTCAGGAATCAATAATACAGCGCTCTACCTAATCTGAGCGCTAAAATCATTGTTATAAAAGCAAGAAAAAAGGCTATCACAAATTGAGCTATCATCTCTTCATTCCCTCTCCAATCATTTTGAATAAATGAGTTACACGGAACGGATTAGTCCATTTATTTCTCTCCAGTATCCAATTTGATTATCTAGATATTGAAATACATCAATGGGCTCTCTATCTATTTTATGTATTATTGGAAAGATATCAGTTGCTCAAGGCTATTGTAAAGATATTAGTTGCTCAAGGCTATAGTTTCCTAATCGAAACTACACAGATGGGGAAGGAGAAGAGAAAATAGAAGTGTGAAAAGTGATTGATCTTGACAACATTTTATTCATACATCCATCAAGTCGATGGGATCATAGGGGTGAAAGAAAACGAAATGAATCTAGAGGTTATTGCACAGCTCACTGTTCTGACTCTGACGATTGTATCGGGTCCATTAGTAATTGTTTTATCAGCAGTTCGCAAAGGTAATTTATAATTACAATGAGCCATCTCCGGGAATGAAATACTATTTACCCAAGTATTGAATCTCCGGGGATGGAGATTCATGTAATGATGAAAACGAGGTAATGATTGATAGAAACTTTCAATGGAGGTTGATAACTCCTCGTCTTCCTATTGGTTGGACAAAAGATCGATCCGTATATTACAATTGGATCGTGGCGGGTATAGTTTAGTGGTAAAAGTGTGATTCGTTACATTATCAACTTGAATAGTTGAAGGATCTTTTACATGGATCTCTGATCCATCTAAAGCTCTATTTCTAGATAGGTTAAAAACCTCCCCTATGAATACCTTCCTAACCACGATGGAAGAGTTCATGTGTGACACAACTTAATATACTTTACGTTTCCATATTAGAGTATAGTGCTTCACTTCTTTCCATTAAAACAAATGCCCGTTGGTGTTCCAAAAGTGCCTTTCCGAGCCCCTGGAGATGAAGATGCAAATTGGGTTGACTTATACAACCGACTTTATCGAGAGAGATTACTTTTTTTGGCTCAGGATATAAATCACGAGATTGCAAATCAACTCATGGGTCTCATGGTATATTTGAGTGCAGAAGATGCAAATAAAGATATTTTCTCATTTATTAACTGTCCCGGTGGATCAGTAATACCGGGAGTAGGTCTTTTTGATGTTATGCAAATAATAGTACCAGATGTACATACAATATGTATGGGGGTAGCCGCTTCGATGGGATCTTTCATCCTAATCGGGGGAGAAATTACTAAACGTATAGCATTACCTCACGCTAGGGTTATGATCCACCAACCTGCTAGTTCCTATTATGACGGACCGGCCGCAGATTTTCATAAGGAATCGCAACACGTAACGATGCTTCGTGATTACATAACAAAATGTTATATAGAAAGAACAAGCAACCCTGGAGAGGTCATTCAACGGGACCTGAACAGAGATGTTTTTATGTCAGCAACAGAAGCTCGAGCTTATGGCATTGTTGATGCCGTAGCGGAAGGTTGATCTCGTAGCGGAAGATCCTCTTTTTTTTTTTTTTTTCATTTCTTTTAAAATGAACTGTAATTTGATCTCTATGTTCCCTAAAAAAAAAAAAGGGGGAAAGTGATTCATTTCATAATAACCCGATATGGTTAGGATCAATCTGAACCAATCAATTCCGCATACAATCCGGCCAGAATGCCCACTATTCAACAACTTATTAGAAATGCAAGACAGCCAATAGAGAATAGAAAAAAATCTCCTGCTCTTCGAGGATGTCCTCAGCGTAGAGGAGTATGTGCTAGGGTGTATGTGCGACTCGTTTGGATCAAAAGCTGACTCAAACAGACTGGGAAATTATTACAACGGAATAACATAATAATTTTCCCGCTGTAACCAAGTACAGATCCATCATCTAACCTTACCGGGGATGAAATTTATGGTTTCCATTGGTGCAAATCCAATCACCTTTATGCGGGATGAAAAGCAATTCCTCATTGGTAGCGAATGGTCATCAATCCATTGAGCGGGGAAATCATGCAAATTTTAGAAGCATAAAGTTTATGCTCATATTGCTGCGAGAACGGAACAACAGGGTCAGCTATCTGGCCAACCCCAGAATTACATGTCGTTACTGTATGAATAGATCTTGTAATGAAAGTATTTATTACTTGATGATTAAAGAGTAGAGCTGGAGATGGTAAACCGTACAAGTTACCAATAACATACTTATTTCATAGTTCGGAAATGAATAAGAAGCTCCGGCGTATAAAGAGGACCTTACCGTTGGAGAAAGAACCATAGAAACGATGAAACCCATGATTTTTTCTCATTCTCAGTACAAGGTCCCAGTCCTTGCCTACCCAGAAGATGCCTATCTAAAGGGAATTATGGTTGGGAAGGTTGCAGTAGCAAAAGCCATTGGAACTTTTCTTTTCTAAATAAGAAGAATCAGTTTTATTCTCAATGAAAAAAAAAAATGACTAACCGAGAAAAAGATTAGCGATTCATAAGAGTAAACTTCAATGACCAGAGTGAAACGTGGATATATAGCTCGAAAACGTCGGAAAAAGATTCTTGCATTTGTATCAGGCTCTCGAGGGGCCCATTCGAAACTTTTTCGAACTGCTAACCAACGAAAAGATAGATCCTTAGCTTCCGCCCATCGAGATAGAGGTAAACGCAAGAGAGATCTTCGTCGTTTGTGGATTACTCGGATCAATGCAGCAGCCCGTGCCAATGGAGTCTCTTATAACAGATTCATCCAATATTTGTATAAGAGGCAGTTGCTTCCAAATCGTAAAACACTTGCGCAAATAGCTGTATTAGATAGTAATTGCTTTTCCACCATCTTGAAGAAAGAACTTATCGTGTGATGAAATAGGTTAGATATAAATGAAAGAAATAGATAAAGATGGAATGGATATAACAGATTCTCCCGGAGAATTCCCTCCGGGAAGGTAGAACCATTTCAATATTTTCAATATTGGATTAGAAATAAACAAAATAAAAAGAATGAAATCCAATTATTTTACAAGAATGAAATCCTGTAAACTTTTTCAACAATAGACTCAAGATCTGCCTCTTTATCGAACAGATATACCAGCTCCGATTTGATTAAGGAGTAGGTTCATTTCCCATTTCTATGGATCAAATTAGTTTTCATTATAAAGAAAAGGTAACAAAGATAGAATACGAGCTCGTTTAATAGCGTTAGTCATCAGACGTTGTTGTTTTGAAGTCAATCTATTAACTCGGCCGGATAATATTTTTCCTTGCTCGCTAATAAATCGACTAATTAGGCTCATATTTTTATAATCGATCCGATCTCCCGATCCAATTGGTGACAAATGTCTACGAATTGGTGTCAAATGTCTACGAAAAGATCGCTTGGGTTTATCCAAATATCGCTTGGGTTTATCCATAGTTTGTTTCATGAACCTTTGGAATACTATTTATTCAAAATCTTTTGAAAATATCGTTCCATTAAAGATCTTGTTGAAATACCATTTCTTTTTATATCTGTGATCTATTCTTATCCCTGGGTAGGAGTAGTAAGTTTAATCTCTTTTTTTTATTTCTCCGTGAATGGTATGCTTGTAACAATAGGGACAAAATTTCTTTAATTCCAATCGAATAGGTGTATTGCGTCGATTTTTCCGAGTCGTATATCTAGAAATTCCCGGGAATTTTTTATAAACACTATCTTGGGTACAACTAGTGCACTCCAAAGTAATTGTTACTCTTACATCTCCGCTCTTGGCCATAAACTTACTCTAGATATTGGGTCTACTTTCCTTTTGATCTGAAAAAGAAAGAGGGAAAAAGGGATAGAAGTTGTTGATAACCGGAGATCCCGCGATGAAGAATTTTTGAGTAAAAAAATTCTTGATCAGGAGTTTTCAGTTGTACTTACAAAATGAAATGTGGAAAGAACCTTTGGATCTTTATTTCTACTTTGATTCTGGGCCCCCCCCCCCCCCCAAAACAAAAAAAAGCTTGGATCTCTATTTGGGGCTGAATCAACTAATTTGTCCAAGAGGTAGTAAAAGTAGATCTAACACAATTTTTTTTTCCTCGGTTTTAGGGGGAGGAAAAAAATTAAAAAGAGAGAGTCAAAGTCAGAGCATCTGGGAAAAAACGATTGATTTCTATCAATAGACCGGCTAAAGATATGAACCATAAAATAGCTAACACAGGTGCTGTGGAAAGATAGGTCTTTAGATCTTGCATTGTAAATTCTCCTTATCGATCATAATGCGTAAGTTATTAAACCCAATAGTTATGAATCTCTTGTAGGGGAAACTCGGAACTTATGGATATATGTATAATTTTATCCGGGCTGGGTCCTTATTTATAGAACAGGAAAACGATGTTTCATCACCAAACCAAATTTTGCTAATTCATAGTTATATTCTAGATAATAGACCCTACATGCATGTATAAAGTCTTTTCACCCACGAGACCAAAGAGAATTAAAGGTGTTCAAATATTGGAAACAGATTTCAAATTATATAAAATAACATTGTCTAATGATTAGAAGGGATGTAGCGCAGCTTGGTAGCGTGTTTGTTTTGGGTACAAAATGTCGCAGGTTCAAATCCTGTCATCCCTACCTATTCCTTCTTTTCTATGGAAAGAGAGAGGAACGAAAGATCATTTTATATCGATTTGAATCGAACATCAAATAATTGAATCGTATCAGATGCAAAAATGTTTGATACTCGTAGAGTATCAACGAAAGGTATTTTTTATTCCCTTTATCTCCATATTTTTTAAGAAAGCGCTCTTAGTTCAGTTCGGTAGAACGTAGGTCTCCAAAACCTGATGCCGTAGGTTCAAATCCTACAGAGCGTGATTTTGTTCCTAGAGAATGAAACCCTCTAGATTATCGATAATTCCGTTTCAACTGGAACGAGCAATGGATTCTGACCTCCCAGGAAAAGTAGGAGGCCAAGCCAATGAAATGGGATAATATTTCCGGATCAAATATCCAATTGATCACCACGTCGGTATTGTGAATATGCAGTTACGAATAATCCGGCCAAAGTTATAGGAATTAGACCTAAAACAATTCCGGATGGCAAAGCCTCAACCATTTCGATTCAACGGAATAAGTAGGGATAATAGCTATCCTGGATAGTACCCTGAATTTGATATGAATCTCAATGATCATAAATTTATATAGAGAGAATCAACAAAATTGTTCAAATGAAAATAGTGAACTGAGAGGGTTTCCCCTTCCTTCATTTCAAATAAGTTGTATCTTGCTCGAGCTAATGAATAGGATTAGGGTGAAAATTATAGAAGCCAATAAGAAACCAAAATAACTAATTATAGTAGACGTGGAAGGACTGAATGAAATATGGTTTATACATATCTTCATGAGACAATTACCTAAATTTTTCTTTTCATAACCTTGAAATCAGAATACAAAAGATCAATTGTCCCAATTTGTACCAATTCAGAATCTTATATCTACTATAAGATATGTATGAACGAACATGGATGAGAGGAAATCTATGGTGGAATTATCTTCATTATCCTAGAAATCCCCACATTGATCGAGTAATTCATGAATAGCAATCGCGAACCCCTTCACAAATTGTCGAACGTAATCTTCTTAAGGGTGAATAAATTCTAAATCATTACGATTGGATCACCTGACATTATCTTTTTTACCAGTAGCAGCTATCGGTCCAAAGACTGGACCGTAAAAATTGATTCTACAGACATAGCCAAAGTTTTGTGAATTTAACGTTTAGGTGTAAGAATATTAATATCTGGTTTGTCCTTTAAATTATAGATCTTATTGATCCAATCATTCGATCCTCTAGATGGATTAGGTTTTTTTTTTTTTTTTTTCATATTCATTCTTATAGCCAGTAGAGCCCGATATTACAAGAATTCCACCTCTTGCAAGGAGTATCTCGTAATTTAACATACCTAAAATTGACTAGGTTTTATTGCATGCACTATCCACTCGGTTTTATCCAATAAGTAATACCTACTTCTTAATACAAGGTACTATATAATAAGTCCGTGGCATAAATCCACGTGTGTCAGATACTATTGGAAGAGCGACATACATCTGCGTAGCACCAATGATCCGTGCAATTTTAATTACTGATATAATCTACGCGGACATAATGTCATGTCGGAGTGAAAAAGGAAGGGGTAAAAGTATAATATTCTGGATTAGTTTTATTGATATTGATAGTGATTGATATCCTTTGCTCCTAGCGGCACTAATCCTCTTTTTCGGTTCTACAGCCACCTGTAGAAGCTAATTCCGATCGAAAATTTCCATGGTCTATGCAATTGTTACAACATCGATTGAGGGGTTCCCTCGGAACATGCAATATTCCATTTTTTTCTGTTGGGATTTAGTTGACCAAACAGAGATGGAATCACTGGCAGGAATAGAATCATTCTATCCCGTTCCTTCTTGATACTCATCAAAGTTGTATTGCTGTGTCGGAAGAAGGCTAGCTATACTGGTCCAGTAGACTTCAGAGATACCCTTGGTATAACATTGACAATCGAACAAGGATTGGAGAAGATATCAGTAGTTTTCCATTTCCTGATCTCTATCTTTCATGGGATCAATTCCCCCTTGACTGACTTTACAATAATATATGGAGCTGAGCATGTCTGGGAATACGGGAGAACGCTCCTTTGCTGACATTATTACTAGTATTAGATACTGGGTTATCCATAGCATTACTATACCTTCTCTATTCATTGCAGGTTGGTTATTTGTCAGCACGGGTTTGGCTTATGATGTGTTCGGGAGCCCTCGGCCGAATGAGTATTTCACAGAAAGCCGACAAGAGGTTCCATTAGTAACTGGCCGTTTCGATCCGTTAGAGCAACTCGATGAATTTACTAGATCTTTTTAGGAGGCACTCATGACTATAGATAGAACTTATCCGATTTTTACAGTTAGATGGTTGGCCGTTCACGGGCTAGCTGTCCCTACAGTTTTTTTCTTGGGATCAATATCGGCAATGCAGTTCATCCAGCGATAAACTCTATCTAAAGAAAGTATGTAGATATGACACAATCAAACCCGAACAAACAAAATGTTGAATTGAATCGTACCAGCCTCTACTGGGGGTTGCTACTCATTTTTGTACTTGCTGTTCTATTCTCTAATTATTTGTTCAATTAGGAACAATGAGAATCTTCTAACTCCATTCGGAAAGATCCAATACTCATAATTATATATGCTATGACTGTTTATGTCTCGAGCATTACCACTTAAGAAAATGTGAAAGGGAGTAAGATAAATGGCCGATACCACTGGAAGGATCCCTCTTTGGTTGATAGGTACTGTAACTGGTATTATCGTGATTGGTCTACTGGGTATCTTTTTCTATGGTTCATATTCCGGATTAGGGTCATCCCTATAGTAGGGGAAATGCACTTACTGTGGGGAATACTATACATGCGAAAGTGAAAAATTGATAAAGCCTTACCCTTCTTTGAAGGGTAAGGTCTTATCAAAATCTCTTTTTTATGAATCTTCTCTTCTATATTAATATGAATTAGAAGAGAAGATTCATATTAATACAATGACTCCGTCATTTACTCCATTCAATGCCTTTTAGTCAAGTGATGAGCCAATCTATTCTTTCGCTATATGATAAAAAAAAAGTTTGGATCGATCCAATTTCAATCTCTGTCGAAGGAACAACAGGGAAACGGAGAATATGAATTACTCAATATTTGCTCATTTCTCTGATCGGAAATTCTGTGAAGTTTCTGTAAAAGCCCAAACTATGAGAATCTAAATGTGCGGATAGAATCTTTTATTCTCTTATTTTGGCTTACAAAATAAAAGAGGAGGAAAAACACCTTTTATTCGTTTTCTCTCATTAGGAACGAACCCTATCAAAAGTTTTATAGGGTTGTTTTGCTTAATGAGTTATATTGCCCCTTACTTGTCTGCTCTTCCTTCTTTATTCATTTTTGAAATTCCTCAGTATAAGGAAAGGAATTGACGAATAGGACAGGATCGGAAACCCGATTAGTTCCTCTTATCTCGATGATAAACCGGATAATTTCTCCGAATCTTTTCGAAGAGGAATAATCGGATAGGATAAAGAATGGGATCAGAGAAAATAGGAATCTTCTTCAATCAAGATGACTTAGTTATTCTCCTCATCTTTCCTCCCTGCGATCTATCTATCTATTTTCCGGATCGTTTCTTTTTAACATGGGCAAGGAAAGAAGGGAATGGCATGTATATAGTACACGATATAGCATAGCATATGGGGATCGTTCGACAAGTTGATCTGTTCCAGTGCTTATTGAATCACCCACTCCCTATTCAAAAAGTCAATATAGCTAAATATACTTTTTCCCAAGAATATATAAGAGAGAAGTAGGATAAAAGGATCTCCATCTCCGAAGGGGTATTCATTTTTGATCCAATCAGTCAACTTCAAAAATAGATAGACCTAAAAATTCATCTCGGCCAATTGAACTTTCTCAAATTGTTTCTTCTTAAGGACCAAAAATATCTGTGCTAAAATGACAGATGCAAAGAATAATAAAAGACCTTTAACACGTAATGGATCTTGAAGTACTATCTCTGCATCTCCTTGACCAAATCCACCCACATTAGGGTTATTCGTTAATGGTTGATCGACCTTGATCAATTCGCCTTCTGAAACAAGAAGTTCCGGTCCTGGAGGTACAATGTCAACCACTTGTCCACCGTTTGATGTATTCTCAATAGTTATCTCATATCCACCCTTTTGTTTACGTAAAATTTTGCTCACTCTTCCTGTTGCTGAAGCGCTATAGACCGTATTGTTACTCTTACTCCCGTCGGGATAAATTTGTCCTCTTCCTCTATTACCACCCACATATATGGGGTATTTCAAGAAGTGAGCTTCTTTATCAGTAGCAGGATCTGGTGAAAGGATGGGGAACACAAGTTCACTATATTTTTGACCAGGAACAGGACCTATTACAATAATGTTTTTTTGATTGGGACGATAGTTCTGAAAATAAAGATTACCCATCTTTTCTCTAATCTCAGGAGAAATACGATCCGGAGGGGCTAATTCAAAGCCCTCGGGTAAAATTAGAACAGCTCCTACATTTAAACCCCCTTTCTTACCATTAGCAAGAACTTGTTTCATTTGCGTCTCATAGGGGATCTTAACAACTGCTTCAAATACGGTATTGGGAAGAACGGACTGCGGAACCTCAAGATCTACAGGTTTTTTGGCCAAGTGACAATTGGCACATACAATACGTCCAGTTGCTTCTCGGGGATTTTCATAACCCTGCTGTGCAAAAATGGGATATGCATTCGAAATGGATGTCCGAGTTATGATATGTATCATGACCAGGACGGAAATTAACCAAGTCATCTTTTTCGTCCAGCCATAATTATTTCTATTTTGCATGGTTCAATTATTGGTTCCAAATCATTTTTTGGGTGAGAGTAGGTAGCTATCATAGTTACCTGTCAAAAATTTTGCTACTATATTGATTGAACCAAACCTAAAAGTAAGAAATCAAAAGTCTCGTACCAGGAGAAGACTGAGGGGGAGGAATAGCTAATTTCTGAACACGGAAAACAAACTTTATTATTATGTTTCAATTGTTGTCGATCATAAAAAAACCTATTCTTTACTCATTCATCGAATGATAAATTACTACAAGTGACGGAGATATACTATTTAAACGACGAAAGATCCAATATTTAAAAATTGTATCTGAGATGACTGGAAAAGTTGAAACAAGACCAGATATGATTCGTTCGTTATGGGCAAATCCATAATTTTCGGAGATCGAATCGATCATCATTTCCCAACCATGGGGCGAATGAAACCCAATACATAGATCGGTTGCTAAAAGAATGGAAAAAGCTTTCATTGTATCGCTCAGACTATAGAATAATTCTTGGATCCAAGAATTTATAATGGCAATTTTTTTCTTACCCAGAATGAGATAAGCACTTATGGAAGCAAAACCTATTAGATTTGTTAATAAATGTGAGATTATCTGGATACAATCTTCATTGTACATTTCGACCAATTGGATCGTTTCTTTTTTCATCTCTATACGAAGATCTTGTGAATGTGTTCCCGAAGAATCTTCCAACATTCTTTCTAATAGAAATAGTTCTTCTATTTTCTCAAATCTTCCTAGAGCATTTTCTTCCTGAAGATAATCAAAAATTTTATGAGATTGACCAGTATTCCACCAATTTGTAACCCAAGGCTCCAACCCTTTCCGTAATGAAATAGGAATTAACCAGGGCAGTACTACTAAACATGCGAGATATCGTAGGGAAGCTGATGCTTTATATTCGGCCACTTCCAATTCGCGAATCGCTAACAAACCTGATTCACTCGTCAGTTCTGTCCGAAATCTAGACAAAGTACGAGTGATAGAATTAGGTATGGGACCCATAGATTGATCTATTGCATAATTGTTTTACCCCGAGAAAACATATCCTCGGAGAATAAAAGGTTCGCTCCAAATGAGCGAGACGGAGCATAAGGAGGAGATCGTTCCCAGATATCCGATCATTCCAGATCGTTTCTATCTGGACCAATTATCTAGTTCTTTTTTCCATTCGATCTGACTCAAGAATAACTTGAAGTAAAATAAGTGTTATTAATTCCCAAGATCCTTTGAATTCTGATCACTGGATCGATCCTTTACAAATCTTTCCCCAGTTATTTCCAAAGATTAAAAATGCTCTTTAAAAATGAAAAAAAAAAAATTTTTTTCATATATATATATGAAAATTTCCTGATTGGATATTGATTCATGTTCCTTGATCCGATCCATATTCAAATGTCTTTACATTCAAATTTATGTCGAGGATAAAGAATTATCCCCGGTTCATTTCAAAACCCTTCAATGGATGTATTCAAGAAACGGGCTGATTCGGCAGCTTTCTGTTCGATATCCCTTAGGTTCAAATTATCACCAATACGAGTTAAAGGAATGTTTTGTAGGCCCTTTATTTCCATATAAAGAACACGACGAGGGGAAATACCTTCTTTAACTTCCATTTTGATCATCTGAATATCCTTCATACTAAATTTTAGGAAAATACGACGATATCTTCCGGGAAATCCCCAACGAAAAAGACATGCAATTCCTGTTTTTTTATCAAACTTATTATAGCCACTACCCACATCGAACAAAATTGTGCACCACAGATAAGAGCTAATGAACAGACCTGCAATACCATAAAAACACATTACAATCCCTTGTGGAACAAAGAGTATTTGCTGAGATGACAATAGGGGTATCAGGTTCTTACCAAAATAACTCGAAATCCCTACCAGGAAAAATCCTAGTGAACCCAGAAAGAGGATACAAGCCCAAAAGAAATTACTTATTTTTCGAGACCCTTTTATAGGGTCTATCCAGAGCCATTTGGATCGACGATTCATAAAAAATTGTATTAAATTCCATCCTATTGAAGTTGAGGGAATGACCAAATTTTTCATCCTTTGGTTCCCAAACTATTATGAACTAGGTATATATATACATAGCTAACATTTCAGTCAAGTCAGCCAAGTTTATGTTCTTGTAAATTCTTACCGTTTATTCCAAATAAGTCCTTCATTTCAAAATGTATGAAACAACACTGGATCAGAGGAGTATAAATATCTCCAGGAATAGAAATGTATGCCATATTCAAAAATATAACAGACCATCCATATTAACATATTTATCAATACCTATCTATTTACACATACATAGATTTTATATGTATATGTAAATAGATATTAATGAATATAAAATGAATTATATATATATATATATATATTATATAATTGTAAGATTTATCCACATTCATATATGAATATGAATAAATACATATGGATATTTATACCTATTTTGTGTCTATAAGGGTCCTATCTCATATAATCTGAAATAGATATAGATATCCTATCTGTTCTGCTGCAATTGAAAGATCCGAACCCATTTCTTAAATCTTAATTTATCATATTCATAAAATCTCGTCATTCTGAATATAAAGATGAGAAAGAACCATTGTAATTGCCGGAAGTAATAAGCCGACTAAAGGCACGAAAATAGAGGGTAGGCTAGGAATTATCATAGAACGAGTACCTTAGTTAATAAATGAAATGTTTATCCATATTACAAGGAATGATTATAAGATCAAATAAGTGATGGGACCAAATGAGCAGTCCTATTCGTCCTTCTTCATAGAATACATGTATGCAATAGAATAAATGTACGCAAATATTGTTCCTTTCGCTGTCTCTTCCAATCCAAAAATCCCGAAAATTGATTTAAAGCTGGATCCAAAATTGTTTTTGAATAAGATCCCGAGTTCAACAATGAGGATCTTCTTTCTCTATTAGAATATAGATATATTAATTACATCACTTATTCATACTATATAATATATAATAGTGTAAGAACATGAATCCTGACCAATTTTTATCTTATTTCGGAGAGTGAAGGCTATATTTATTGTTAGTATAGGATTGATAATCAAAAATTGTTGGTAAGAAAGGAGTGAAAAGCAATTATCTTCAATAAATAATTATTTCACCGCGATAAGAAACTTTATCACTTTCACTTTCGTTACAAGGAACTCGATTTTATCCTTTTTTTTTACAAGGAACAAAACTAAACGTTCATTTGTTTCTATGAACAAGACCGTAAAGCCGAAATAGTTCACTTAGAACACCTTTTAAGAGATTACGTGGAACAATCAGATCAAACAAACCATGATCAAATAAATTTTCAGTCACCTGAAAATCTTCAATCACTTTCTGACCTAATGTCTGTTCGATTACTCTTTTACCTGCAAATGCGATGTACGCTTTAGGTTCGGCAATAATGATATCTCCCAACATGCCAAAACTAGCAGTCACTCCACCGGTTGTCGGAGACGTCAAAATCGAGAAATATAACAACTTGTTATCCTTCTGATGAATATGTAACGCAGAAGCTATTTTAGCCATTTGCATTAAACTAAAACTTCCTTCTTGCATGCGTGCTCCTCCGGAAGCACACACCATAATGACTGGAAGAGATTCCTCGGTAGCGCGCTCGATTAGACGGGTTATTTTCTCACCTACTACAGAGCCCATACTACCTCCCATGAACTTAAAATCCATAACTCCGAGTGCGATAGGAATACCATTTAATTTACCTATGCCTGTTTGAATAGCATCAGTTAAACCTGTCTCTATTTGACAGGAAGTGATATGATCACTATAAGGTTCATCCTCAGAATTAAGAGGATCAGAATTAGAAGGTTCATCCTCAGAATGAAATTGAAGAACATCTAGAGTGTACATGTCTTCATCCATAGGACACCAAGTGTCACGATCAATTATAAGTTCGATTCTATCTGAACTATTCATTTGCAGATAATATCCACATTCTTCACAAACACTTTTATTCTCTCTCAAGAATCTTATATAGAGCAAGCTCTCGCAATTGTCGCATTGAACCCATAATCTATTAATTTTAACGTAATCAATATTTTTCTTATTTTGATTATCCGTCTCATTAACGTCCTTACTATCCCCTTCGACCGAATCTTTTAGTAATCCAGTTATTTTACGCCTGTCTTCGAACCATTCCCTTATAGACATAGAGTTTTACATATAAAGGTGAAGATTGTTACTTTTCCTATCTTATTTTGTATTAAGAGAAGTCGTATAAATAAAATGATTAGAATTATTAATCAATAGTGGAATGAATCATTGATTAATAATCTCCATTCATTATTGATTAGGAATCCGAAGCGAAGTATCGATCCGAGATTATGATAGAACCCTTTATTCTTTTATAAAGAAAGAATCTCTCCTATACCGTGATGAAAGTCAATTTGAATCCCAAATAAAAAATCTTTTGGGCTAGAAGGGATTTGAACCCTTGACCTCAAGGTCCGGAACCATGAGCTCTGATCCACTGAGCTACCAACCCTATCGAATGATCCATAAGACCAATTTCAAATATGAGTAGGATTCGTTATCTTTTCATCGACTCACTCTGTTTTAGATATTTGACCTCGGAAATATATATCTATCTATATAGATATATCTATATAGATAGATATATAGATATTGATATTTTGAAATCCCAGATATCCGTTCACGATTTGGCTTAATCTTTGTGGTAGTGGTTAAAGATTGAGCCGAGTGCAATTAGTCGAACGAAAGTCACTGAGTTACAAGTAATCAATCGTATCAAATTCAAATTTGATCTCCTTCCATACTTCACAAGCAGCGGCTAGCTCAGGACTCCATTTACAAGCTTCACGGATCACTTCATTACCTTCACGAGCAAGATCACGTCCTTCATTACGAGCTTGTACACAAGCTTCTACAGCAACCCGATTAGCTACTGCACCAGGTGCATTTCCCCAAGGGTGTCCCAAAGTTCCCCCACCAAACTGTAGTACGGAATCATCTCCAAAGATCTCGGTCAGAGCAGGCATATGCCAAACGTGAATACCTCCTGAAGCTACGGGCAGGACACCTGGCATAGATACCCAATCTTGAGTGAAGTAAATACCACGACTTCGATCTTTTTCGATAAAATCATCACGCAGTAGATCAACAAACCCTAAAGTGACGTCTCGTTCCCCTTCAAGTTTACCTACTACAGTACCGGCGTGAACATGATCTCCACCGGACATACGCAATGCTTTAGCCAGTACACGGAAATGCATACCATGATTTCTTTGTCTGTCGATAACTGCATGCATCGCGCGGTGAATGTGAAGAAGTAGACCATTGTCTCGGCAATAATGAGCCAAACTAGTATTTGCGGTAAAACCTCCCGTCAGATAGTCATGCATGACGATAGGAACTCCTAATTCTCTTGCAAATATTGCCCTTTTCATCATTTCTTCACATGTACCTGCAGTAGCATTCAAGTAATGTCCTTTAATTTCACCCGTCTCAGCCTGAGCCTTATTAATTGCTTCCGCACAAAAGACAAAACGATCTCTCCAGCGCATGAATGGTTGGGAATTTACGTTCTCATCATCCTTGGTAAAATCGAGTCCACCACGAAGACATTCGTAAACTGCTCTACCATAGTTCTTAGCCGATAGACCCAATTTTGGTTTGATAGTACATCCCAACAAAGGACGGCCATATTTGTTCAATTTATCTCTTTCAACTTGGATACCATGAGGTGGACCTTGAAAAGTTTTGGAATAAGCAGGGGGAATCCGCAAATCTTCCAAACGTAAAGCCCGTAGGGCCTTGAATCCAAATACATTACCTACAATGGAAGTGAACAAGTTAGTAACAGAACCTTCTTCGAAAAGGTCTAAGGGGTAAGCTACATAGGCAATAAATTGACTTTCCTCTCCAGCAACGGGCTCGATGTCATAGCATCGCCCTTTGTAACGATCAAGACTGGTAAGTCCATCGGTCCAAACAGTGGTCCATGTACCGGTGGAAGATTCAGCAGCTACTGCTGCTCCCGCTTCCTCGGGCGGCACCCCAGGTTGAGGAGTTACTCGGAATGCCGCCAAGATATCCGTATCTTTGGTCTGATATTCAGGAGTATAATAAGTTAATCTGTAATCTTTAACACCAGCTTTGAATCCGACACTAGCTTTAGTTTCTGTTTTTGGTGACATAAGTCAAGTCCCTCCTTTATTAAAAATGATTTATCGCAAGGACGAGGTCTGCTCGACATGGATCAAACGTCAACAATCAATTTTAACAGAAATATACTACAAAACAGTCGCCTGTTATTGGACAATAAGATCTGCTAAATACACTCTCATTGTATAATGTTCTTTATGTATGACGCAACCCAATTTTGATGTATGACACAACCCGATTTTGATGTATGACGCAAGCCAATTTTTGCTTTTGAAGTTATTCTTCCATGGATTGACCCGAGCACCTTTCAGCTGTTAAACTAGTTCATTAATGAATTTAAGGAACCGAATCGACCTTTGATCATATCATAATGGTGCGAATTGTCCATATGAAAATACATATAGAATAGGGAACAGATGTGCGTACGAAGAGAAGAGATAACGACCAATGAGAGAAAGGTCATGAATAGCGTTCAAGTTTCAAATTTCACAGATGATCTGTGAAGTATTTTCGGTTTAAGTTATGGATAAATTGGTTCTAGTTATAGATGAATTGAACACTTCTGCATGATCCTTATCCATCTACTTACTTCATATTCCAAATATGAATGAATTCAAACTTTTCAAAAAAAAAGTAGGCTATTACTAAGGTGGTAACTCCCATTCATTATTGACTGATCTGATCGATCCGATACGGAACATTTTTTTTTTTTTTTTTGATGATATTGAAAAAATCATATTTATATATATATATATTCTTCATGGATATTCTTTCCATTTTTGTATGAGAACCAATTCTCTTGTTCTCGGGGTTTCCGCACTTGTGGAAAAAAATGTGGGACGTATTGCTCAAATCATTGGCCCAGTACTGGATGTCTCTTTTCCTCCAGGTAATATGCCTTATATTTACAATTCATTAATAGTTCAGGGTCAAGATACAACCGGTCAGGAAATTCAGGTTACTTGTGAGGTACAACAATTATTAGGAAATCATAAGGTTAGAGCTGTAGCTATGAGTGCTACAGATGGTTTGACGAGAGGAATGAGAGTGATTGACACGGGAGCTCCTCTGAGTGTTCCAGTTGGTGGAGCCACTCTTGGACGAATTTTCAATGTTCTTGGAGAACCTGTTGATAATTTGGGTCCTGTAGATGCTCGCACAACATCTCCTATTCATAGATCTGCTCCCGCCTTTACACAGTTGGATACAAAATTATCCATCTTTGAAACAGGCATTAAAGTAGTAGATCTTTTGGCTCCTTACCGCCGTGGAGGAAAAATCGGTTTATTCGGAGGAGCTGGAGTGGGTAAAACAGTACTCATTATGGAGTTGATCAACAACATTGCTAAGGCTCATGGAGGGGTATCTGTATTTGGGGGAGTAGGAGAACGTACCCGCGAAGGGAATGATCTTTACATGGAAATGAAAGAATCGGGAGTAATTAATGAACAAAAAATATCAGAATCAAAAGTGGCTTTGGTCTATGGTCAGATGAATGAACCACCAGGAGCTCGTATGAGAGTTGGTTTAACTGCTCTAACCATGGCCGAATATTTCCGAGATGTCAATGAGCAAGACGTATTATTATTTATAGATAATATCTTCCGCTTTGTCCAAGCGGGATCAGAGGTATCCGCCCTATTAGGCAGAATGCCTTCCGCCGTGGGTTATCAGCCAACCCTTGGCACGGAAATGGGTTCTTTGCAAGAGAGAATTACTTCCACAAAAAAGGGATCCATAACCTCGATTCAAGCAGTTTATGTACCTGCTGACGACTTGACCGACCCTGCTCCTGCTACAACATTTGCACATTTAGATGCTACTACCGTACCATCGAGAGGATTAGCTGCCAAAGGTATCTATCCAGCAGTGGATCCTTTAGATTCAACATCGACTATGCTCCAACCTTGGATCGTAGGCGAAGAACATTACGAAATTGCGCAAGGGGTTAAGCAAACTTTACAACGTTATAAGGAACTTCAAGACATTATAGCCATTCCTGGACTGGACGAATTATCGGAAGAAGATCGTTTAATCGTAGCAAGAGCAAGAAAGATTGAGCGTTTCCTATCACAACCCTTTTTTGTAGCAGAGGTATTCACAGGTTCCCCGGGCAAATATGTTGGTCTCATGGAAACAATTAAAGGGTTTCAAATGATCCTTTCCGGAGAATTAGATGGTCTTACCGAACAGTCTTTTTATTTGGTGGGTAACATTGATGAAGCTACCGCGAAGGCTATGAACTACAAAGTGGAAAGTTAATTCTGAAAATGACCCTAAATCTTCGTGTACTGTCTCCTAATCGAGTCGTTTGGGATTCAGAAGTGAAAGAAATAATTCTATCTACTAATAGTGGTCAAATTGGCGTATTACCCAACCATGCTTCACTTGTGGCAGCTGTAGATATAGGAGTTATGAAAATACGTCTCAATGGAAAGTGGTCGACTATGGCTTTGATGGGCGGTTTCGCCAAGATAGACAATGATAGAATTACCATATTGGTAAATAATGCAGAGAGAGATGTTGACATCGATCTCCAAGAGGCCCAGGAAACTTTTCAAAAAGCTAAAGATGATTTAGCTCGAGCCGAAGGTAAAAGACAAGCAATTGAGGCTGATGTAGCTCTGAAAAGAGCTAGAACGCGATTAGAGGCTATCAGTGCTAGCCTCCCCGTCTCTAATTAAAAATTTTCTTCCTATAATGATATTATAATGGATTCAATGTTCCGTCTCGATCCAAACAAGTGGAGTAAAACTTATTAGATGCCATCGACTCCTCAATGGTATCTAATAAGTTTACCTACTATTGGATTTGAACCAATGACTCTCGCCGTATGAAAGCGATACTCTAACCACTGAGTTAAGTGGGTCATTTATTCTCATAGGTAGAGTTGGACTTATAAACGATTCTAAATGGAATTGAACGTATAGACAATGTGTCCCTGGCACCGATCGAACTTATTAGAACGTATTGGATCATAGTATCCAATCATTCAATATCTACCTTGACAGAAAGTGATCCATCTGGTTAGTATAGTAATGTATCACCAAGATTGGCAAGGAAGGGCTATAGCTCAGCTAGGTAGAGCACCTCGTTTACACGTGCGCCAATGGTTTTCGAGAGAGTTTATCGATTCGTCCGATCCACGAAATAGATTCTATGTGAAATAGTCTTACTCTATCAATTTGTTTCTCTGGGGAACAATAGCATGACAAAGATGAAGTTCGATTCGATTCGAATTACGAATCTAATTGATATGGTCAATCCCAGCTCCGTTCAATGCCAGGCATAATGAGTATAATACGGGGACCTCAAAATAGATTCTTTTCGCTCTATGAACTTTTAGGTGTATGAAGTGTCATATTTTATTTTTGGAGCGATAGAGGAGACTCTATTTGAGTCAATCTATGCCCGAGCAAGGCAGACCTACGTCAAGGAAACCTTTTGAATAACTTTGGGATTGCTTCCGAAGGGTAATAATTTGGGGCACACGGAGCCATATTAGTATCTTCCTGGAAAGAGGAGAATGGCAAACTAACCGATCTTTCCATCAGTTAATGAAAGAGCCCAATGCGATAAAATGCATGTTGGGTTCTTGGAACAGTTCAAATTATTTTGATAATAAGAATTTTGATCTGTTCTACCGAGAAGGTCTACGGTTCGAGCCCGTATAGCCCTATACATTCCACTAAGTTACACTATTATTATATATATATCCTATCATAGTCCCTATGACTTGGCCCTGAAGAGTTTTTCGGATCATAGAAACTATTCTATGTTCTTATCAAGATTGATGGCTAGGAACGTTGGAACAGGGCAGGCAGATTATTATTCCTCATCGATCGAGATTGATCCGATACCAGATGATCACACCTGTAAACAAACCTTTTTTCATTCAAAAAAAAAAAAAAAAGGGGGGATAAAATAAGTTAAGTAACGACTGACATGATAATATCCAATCATCATCCATTACATTTTTGGGGGTTACTAATCCACTTCCGATAGACCCAAAGTTCTAATGATTGATCCCAATCTATTGGATCTTGGCCTTCGTTCGATCGAATAGTAAGTTATTAGGATCGATCATTGGAATATGATAAATCAGGTGTAGGGGATTCCTAGCCAGTATGATTAATTGCTTCCTCCTTCCCTTTTATTCTCAAGGGAATCTATAACAAACAGGGGATCTAAGAAGTATCTGTTTGATCTAATCTGTCCAATAAAAATAGTTCGGATTGTATAACTGGAACTAAAAAGAAACAAGGCGTTTTTTATTTTATTTTCAAGGCACTTTGAAATTCTACATACAAATATAGATAGAGGATTGAGGTATTCCATACTATATTGTTTGGATTTGCACAATGTTCGTTAAAATTCCCATTATTAGAATTTCCATTCTAAGATCGGCTAGTTCGGAACCACGGGAAAAGCGGGTAATTTGTCACGATATTTTATATATTGTATCACATTTCTTTTTTTTTTTTTCATATTTCAATGAAAAAATTTCTATAGATGAGAAACGGACACCCGGACCTTCTTCGTAGGAAACATCAGCCCTTTATCGGACTTGAACCGATGACTTACGCCTTACCATGGCGTTACTCTACCGCTGAGTTAAAAGGGCCCCCCATCATATAGTAATGAATGAGTCTACTACGATATATGGGCAACAAATTGGATGCACATGATCCATAGAGTAGGGTAGGGATGGCTATACTGGAAACTCCGCGCTGAGCTGATATGAAGCGAATGGAAACAAGTTATGTTATGCCTGAAAAAAATATGTTCATATTGCTAAAATAGCTAAGAAATAAATCGGCCAGGTCCTATTGTATTGACTTTCAATGCGTTCGGATCATTTTCTTTTTTTTTTTTTATTAGGTATGGCTCCCACCATTCCCGGTGCCAGACAATTAGTTAATCCTAGACCCGGGTTAATTACCATATAGTATATATACCGAGTTATCCTTGCAAACCTTCAAGATGTTATTACTATGAGAGAGCGACAACGGAAAGAGATAAACAAAGATTGAGAGCTCAAAATATGGATCCGTTCCAGTTTATGGCTCTCAGATAAAATAAAAATGAAGATGAACAACCTCGACTCAATGGAATCCTCCCTTCTCTCTCAGAAGAGGAAGATCTTTCGAAAAAGAATGATAAAGAATTCAATTCTTTTCTAACAAAATTCTTCGAATATCATTCTTCTACAAATTGTAGAAAAATTGAAAAGAGGAATATGTTCCCGGATAGAATCTATCTCCTAAGAAGATCAATGGTTGTAAGGAAACCCCTTCCATTTTGAAAGATGGCGATATATTTCACCAATTCTTTTCTTTCTTAATCCAAGATTGGTGAAATAGAATCCTTCTACATTTTGTAGAAGACATCATTTCACCAGGTGTAAACATTATTCCTGTATAAGATTAGAGGAGTTGAGAAAAAAATTCCAAGAGGAAATAAAAACCTAGAATCAATAGAATCCTTTGTTCTCTCTAGGAAATGGAAGAGAAAGAATTAAGGAATTCCAAAATTGGATTCAAATGTGAAAGGAAGGAAAGAAGTGACGGAATATCTGTCAATAGGATTGTGGCATGTATAGTTTAAAAGTGAGTGTGATTCGTTACATTATTAACTCAAATAGTGAAAGGATATTTGAAATGGATCTCTGATCCATCCAAAGCTCTATTTATTTCCAGATAGGTTAAGAACCAATACCCTTTTCTCCAAGATGGAAAAATCCATGTGTAACACAACTTCGTATACTTTATGTTCCCAATATACTTTACGTTCCCATATTAGGGTATAGTGCTTAACTTTTTCTAAAAAAATGAAAAAAAAAAAAAAAAAGAATTGTCCGGTATATACCTCCCTTTCGCTCCCAGAACCAATATATCTAAATTCCGTACGTACGGTGAGTCCGAAGGATCCTTATCACACATGAACGCAATATGGATGGGACATTTTTTCAAATATTTTCCATTGTTGTGTTGTTAAACCTTCTGATTCAACGGAATGTATAGGCATATCCGAGCAATGCACAAAGGATTTTTTCCCATAAGGAAACCTTTTTTATTGGTATATACGAGCAAACCCTCTCTGGGTGGATTCTTTATTTTGTAGTAGATATAAAAGTTTATGAATGAGCGAATAATAAGGATAAGAAACCAATAAGAAGATTATTAATAATTCTGTCAATACTATTGACAACTTCCGGGGAACTCTCATATTATGAGATGAGAATTGGCGGCCCCTATCGTCTAGCGGATTAGGACATCTCTCTTTCAAGGAGGCAACGGGGATTCGACTTCCCCTAGGGGTACCATGAAATAGGATACCCATTCGTTCAGTATATTAACCTAAAGACTTTCAATAACTTTCTTGTTCCTGGGTCGATGCCCGAGTGGTTAATGGGGACGGACTGTAAATCCGTTGGCGATATGCCTACGCTGGTTCAAATCCAGCTCGACCCAACCAATATCATCAGTACCAATCTATCGGTATGATATATTCATGCCAATCATGGATGAAAAGATAATTGGTTATTGAACTCTCCCCCCCTCCCGATACTCTATCTATGAAATTGATATGGATATGTGCCCAATTCCATGTGGATTGATACTTTCAAAGATGAAAGGGAAGGATAAGATATTTAATTGACCTAGCACTCACGTAATCTATACGATGCTATCTAGCACCTACTATAAAATAAATATGATGAACTGTACTGTATTGGGATTGTAGTTCAATTGGTTAGAGTACCGCCCTGTCAAGACGGAAGTTGCGGGTTCGAGCCCCGTCAGTCCCGATCCAATAAGTTAATAAATGAAGCTCTTAATCCCCGTAGAAGAGTGAAAAAGAGAATAGTATTTACTATTCATATAGATATTGAGTATTTACTATTCATATAAATATTGAGTATATCTATTGATACAGATATTGAGTATATCTATTCATATAGATTTTGAGTATATCTATTCATATGAATAGATATACTCATAGATACATTTACCAGATCGATAATTCAGTTTGGAAAAAGACCCTTCTTACGGGGATAACATCTAATAATCATAGTGAATCTGCAATAAATATTATTCCCTCCCCGAATAATAAAAAAAAAAAGGGAAATAAATAGATTTTAGGGTGACAAAGCACAGAGTTTTAGGGTTACACAGAGGTAGTTCTCCTAAGTAAGAATCCCACGGAGATCCCTATAGATAATTCACAATTATTTACAGTAGATCTTCCTTCTGTTCTTCCCCAGGAATATTGTAACTATTTCATGCTAATACTTATTTTTCATGATTGATAGCCAGTGGATTTCCAGACATTCTATTGTATTTCCAAGAATGATCATGTCAGGATCTGGACGAACTATCCGAATAGTCCTTCTCATTCCAGGGTCATGGGTGGACCTCTGGATAAATTGAATAGAATTATACTTCTATATAATCACCGGACCGGTATATAATCACCGGACCGGCGGATAGGCTTAATATTCAATCTAAACCGTGGAGATCTAAACGAAATACCTCTCATGTCTGATCATGTCTGACGAACGTCTTCTAGGGTAGCAGAAGGTTATTATTCGTACGAATTCTATTCTTTCGTTGATCGGAATGTTTTATGATGCACGTAAGTTTTGACTATTAATCATATAAAAAAAAAGATAATATTATGTTATACTATTTCCATCGAATAATTCATTCAATCCGTTAGTTAGGTTCCATTACTCGAACCGATTCTATTCATTAAATCACATACATCTATTTCATGGATCTTGAAAGATTCATCTCTATGAGATAAAATCTCGAGCTATTTGAAACGAAGTAAAAATCAGGAGATCATGGAAGTCAATAACCAAGCATTTCTTGCTGTTGCACTGTTCATTTCAATTCCTACTGCTTTTTTACTTATCCTTTACGTCAAAACGGTCAGTGGAAGCAGTGTAAGCAGTGAAAGCAATTGATTCGTATTAAAATGGAGTGATTACTAAATGATCCGGATCATAAGTATAAAATAGGTTATGGAATCGTATTCTATTTAAGATTGCTTTCAATTTTATTTGGAAAAGCAAAAAAGAAAGAAAAGAAGTAGTACGAAGGAAAAGACTATCTAACTTTTTCTGTTATACTACTTCTTATACACCCATATATGGATAAATAGATCTTAATAGTACTTGTCCATATATGGTAAATGTAGAATGAAGGACCTCATACCATAAAATAACGCAGCTGATCAACTTATTAATGCCCCTGTGAAAATAGGCCCAATGGAAACAGACGTGATTCTGAACGTACTTGCAAATTGTTTAGGATCAAAGTGAAACATCTTTTTCCGGTACGAACATCGTTTTATAGTACATATTAGATATGGAACTTTAAATGGTACGAGAAAAAGCAAAGGGATCTATTACTTATGTCTCATATTTTTCTGAGATCGGAATTCATATCAGATCCGATCAATTCAGAACCATCCGGTGAAACATGGACTATTTTTTATTCCTACTAAGAAAGAGAAGAGATATCGTTCTTCAGTGGAAGAAACAAAATTATCGACTCATTAAAGAACTAATTAATTCAAACCTGTTAGAGAGAATTAGATAGGAAAATTATAATGATAAGGAATTATGCATATTCCTTACTTACGAGGATAAAGAGGAAAAAATGATATGGATGGAAAGACTCTTTCCATTTGGAAAGAAGATTCAATATTACTGGATCCTTATGCAACAGGAGATATTATCATGCATGATCTGTAAGGAACACAATAATTGATTCTTAAGCATTACCATTATAGTCCACTTCTCCCCCATACTACGAGTGAAAGGGAAAATGTAAAAACTACCATTAAAGCAGCCCAAGTTATACCGACTATATCCATACGGATCATGTTCTCTCAAAAATAATGATTTCATTATCGAGATGATAAGTGAACTATTAACGATAGTGCAAAGTTGAAGTTTATATGGTCCACCTTTGCATTATGAACGTTACTGATGTTCGAGCTGATATGTGAGATCAATAAATGCATTTGATCATTGACCAACGAGTTACTATAACTAACTCGAGGGTCGTACATTCACGATGGAATCGGAATCAAATGCACGCAACTCACTATCTATATCGGTAATATTTACCAATATGTCTCCAGAGGTTCTGCAATGGAAATAAATGCTTTTCGTTCCATTTACTTACCTCAACAAGGCGACACCCGGATTCGAACTGGGGATGGAGGATTTGCAGTCCTCTGCCTTACCGCTTGGCTATGTCGCCGAGACAAGATATGGGAATGCTAAGGACAGATCGAATAATTCGTCCGTCCTTTAAGTATAGTATGAGATGTATACTAAAGTCAACCATAAAGGAAATGGATCTCATTTTTTCTCCGTCTTTTTATCTATTTGAATTAGGAATTTTTCTAAGTGAGATTCACATTTAAGTTTGATTCATTCGTTCATAGATCCATTTCACGTGATTGGATTAAAGTATAAAAGTACCTCTTCTTTCCTTATCTTTTTTTTTTTTTTATTGGAGATATATATATGGATACGGGTAGAATTTCACGGGATATAGTGAACACTGAATATGCATCCGAATCTTTTTTGTCGGATTGATCTATATAGATCAATCGGGAATAATTGAATAGGCTTTTTTACGGATGGGAAACTTCCAATGCGATTAGATGAAAATGAGGGAGCGTTTACAATCCCCGAATTTGGTAAGATACAATTTCAAGGATTTTGTCGTTTCATCGATCAGGGCTTGATGGAAGAACTTCATAATTTTCCGAAAATTGAGGATACAGATAAAGAAATTGAATCCAGGCTTTTTGGTAATGAATATGAATTAGCAGAACCTTTCATCAAAGAGAGAGATGCTGTATATCAGTCCCTTACATATTACTCTGAATTATATGTACCAGCAAGATCGATTCGAAGAAATAGTAGGAAGATACAGAAACAAACTGTATTTCTCGGAAATATTCCTTTAATGAATTCCCATGGGACATTTGTAGTAAATGGAATTTACAGAATCGTGGTGAATCAAATATTAATAAGTCCCGGTATTCATTACCGTTTGGAATTAGATCATAATAGAATAAACTATATATATACCGGCACTCTGATTTCAGATTGGGGAAGAAGATCGAAATTTGAGATCGATGCGGGAGAAAGGATATGGGCTCGTGTAAGCAGAAAACGAAAAATATCTATTCCAGTTCTATTATCAGCTATGGGTTTAAATCTCGAAGAGATTCTGAACAATACTCGCTATCCAAAAATCTTTTTATTTTTACTGAAGAATAAGAAAGGGAAGCGGGAGCGGGAGGAATATCTCTGGTCCAAGGAAAATGCCATTCTGGAGTTTTATAAAAAACTCTACTGTATAAGTGGCGATTTGGTATTTTCCGAGTCTCTATGTAAAGAATTGCAGGAAAAATTTTTCCGACAAAGATGTGAATTGGGAAAGATTGGTCGACGAAATCCGAACAAAAAACTCAACCTTGATATACCCGAGAACGATATTTTTTCATTACCACAAGATGTATTGGCTGCTGTGGATTACCTTATCGGAGTGAAAATTGGAATGGGTACACTCGATGATATAGATCATCTCAGGAATCGACGTATTCGTTCTGTAGCAGATTTATTACAGAATCAATTCAGATTAGCTCTAGGTCGTTTGGAAGATGCAGTTCGAAGAACTATACACAGAGCAACCAAGCGTAGATCAACTCCTCAGAACTTGGTAACTTCAACTCTATTAAAAAACACTTTTCAAGATTTTTTTGGTTCACACCCATTATCCCAATTTTTGGATCAAACTAATCCATTGACGGAAATAGCTCATGGGCGAAAATTGAGCCATTTAGGCCCTGGGGGCTTAACAGGGCGAACTGCTAGTTTTCGGACACGGGATATTCATCCCAGTTATTATGGGCGTATTTGTCCAATCGATACGTCCGAAGGAATGAATGCTGGACTTGTTGCATCATTATCTATTCATGCAAAGATTAGTCATTGCGGTTCTTTACAAAGTCCATTCTATAAGATTTCTGAGAGATCGATAGAAGAAAATATTGTTTATCTATTACCGGGAGAAGATGAGGATGAATACTATCGGATAGCTACGGGAAATTCTTTGGCGTTAAATCAAGGGATTCAAGAGGAACAAATTACTCCAGCTCGATACCGACAAGAATTTATAGTTATTGCATGGGAACAAATCCATTTCAGAAGTATTTTTCCTTTCCAATATTTTTCCATTGGAGTTTCCCTTATTCCTTTTCTCGAACATAATGATGCGAATCGCGCTCTAATGGGTTCTAATATGCAGCGTCAAGCAGTTCCACTTTTCCGACCCGAGAAGTGCATTGCCGGAACTGGGTTGGAAGGTCAAGCAGCTTTAGATTCAGGAAGTGTAGCTATAGCTACACAAGAGGGAAGGATCGAGTATATCGATGCTGTAAATATCACTTCATCGGTTAATGAAGACACTGTACGAACAGAATCGGTTATGTATCAACGTTCTAATACCAATACTTGTACGCATCAAAAACCTCAAGTTCGTAAAGGGGAATTTGTAAAGAAGGGACAAATTCTGGCGGACGGTGCGGCTACGGTAGGGGGAGAACTCTCTTTGGGAAAAAACGTCTTAGTAGCTTATATGCCATGGGAAGGATACAATTTTGAAGACGCAATACTCATTAGTGAACGTCTGGTATATGAAGATATTTATACCTCTTTCCATATCGTAAGATACAGGATTGAAATCTGTATGACGAGCCAGGGTCCTGAAAGAATCACTAGAGAAATACCTCATTTAGATGCTCATTCACTTCGTCATTTGGACGAAAATGGTCTTGTAATGCTAGGATCTTGGATAGAAACAGGTGATGTTTTGGTAGGTAAATTAACGCCTCAAACAACAGAAGAATCATTATGTGCCCCGGAAGGAAGATTATTACAAACAATATTTGGTATTGAAGTATCCACTGCGAGAGAAAATTGTCTCAGAGCACCTATAGGTGGAAGAGGTCGAGTTATTGATGTGAGATGGATCAATAGAGTAGATGATTCCGGTGATAATGCGGAAACAGTCCACGTATATATATCACAAAAACGTAAGATACAAGTGGGTGATAAAGTAGCTGGAAGGCATGGTAATAAAGGTATTATTTCAATAGTTTTGCCCAGACAAGATATGCCCTATTTGCAAAATGGAATACCAGTTGATATGGTATTGAATCCATTAGGGGTACCTTCACGAATGAATGTAGGACAGATCTTTGAATGTTTACCCGGTTTAGCAGGAAACCTGATGAACAAACATTATAGAATAACACCTTTTGACGAAAGATATGAGCGAGAAGCTTCGAGAAAACTAGTGTTTCCTGAGCTTTATAAAGCTAGTGAACAAACAGCTAATCCATGGGTATTCGAACCGGATCATCCTGGAAAACATAGATTAATCGATGGAAGAACAGGAGATGTTTTTGAACAACCTGTTACAATAGGAAAAGCTTATATGTCGAAATTGAGTCATCAAGTTGATGATAAAATACATGCACGTTCGAGTGGACCGTATGCACGGGTTACACAACAACCTCTTAGAGGAAAATCCAAACGAGGGGGGCAACGAGTAGGAGAAATGGAAGTTTGGGCTCTAGAAGGTTTTGGTGTTGCTTATATTTTACAAGAGATGCTTACTCTCAAATCTGACCATATTAGAACTCGTAATGAAGTACTTGGTGCCATTATCACTGGAGGACCAATACCTAAACCTGACACTGCTCCAGAATCTTTCCGATTGCTCATTCGAGAATTACGATCTTTAGCTCTAGAATTGAATCATGCTATTATATCTGAGAAAGACTTTCAGATAGATAGGGAGGAAGTTTGATCAGAATGAATCAAGATCTTTTATGATTGACCAGAATAAACATCAACAACTTCGAATTGGATTAGCTTCTCCCGAACAGATTTGTGCTTGGTCAAAAAAAATTTTACCTAATGGCGAGATAGTTGGACAGGTGACTAAACCCTATACTCTACATTATGAAACTAATAAACCAGAAAGAGATGGATCGTTTTGTGAAAGAATCTTTGGACCTATAAAAAGTAGAGTTTGTTCTTGTGGAAATTCTCCAGGGATCGGAAATGAGAAGATAGACTCAAAATTTTGCACACAATGTGGAGTTGAATTTGTTGATTCTCGAATTCGAAGATATCGAATGGGATACATTAAACTAGCATGTCCGGTGGTTCACGTATGGTATTTGAAACGCCTTCCCAGTTATATTGCGAATCTATTAGCTAAAACTCGGAAAGAATTAGAAGGCCCAGTATATTGCGATGTGTGACTTGATCACAAGTTCCGATCATACAGATCCGTAATAAGGAACTGTCATCCTATTAAATCTCATTGGGATGCCTTTAGCTCTGACATGTCCCTCCGGAGGAGTAGCATGAAGCTCAGAATTATAAGCATCTTGAACGGATGTTGAGAAAGAGGAATTAGTCCAGGGTTTCTATATTCTGTATCAAATTGCTAATTGAACTTCGTCAAAACACTTCTTTTATATAATGGAATTCAAAAGTAATTCTCTTTCAGATTATTCCTGAATAAGAGATATTCCGGAACAAAGATATGGCTATAGGAGTCTATTCATCGCACATATGCTTCGATCGATAGATAGTGTTGTAACCATCGAAGTAGAGCAAGCAGGAACCTAAAGGATCAAATGGAACGAGATAAAGACAAGTAAATCCCTAATTGAAGATCTTTTCAAAAAGAAATGTATTGTTCGGAAGGGAGGAGACTGCTCAATAATTCCATATCTATGTTGTAGAATCGCAAAGGAATACTCAATTGAACCTGGAACTTGAGCAGAGAGTAGCGGTCTCTCTTCAGAGCGAAAAATAGTTTTTCGCTTCTTTTTTTTTTTTTTTTAGTTACTTGAGCCGGATGAGAGGAAACTTTCACGTCCGATCCTGAGGGGGGAAATCTTAGAATAACCTATCCAAATCTTTTTCTTGCTAGGCCCATAGCTAACAAACCAACTTTATTGAGATCACGGGGTACATTCAATTATGAGATTCAATCCTGGAGAGATATTATTCCTCATTACCTCTCTGCTCGTACTCATTACCTCTTTGCTCGAGGTTCTGGAACATTTCAAGAGAGAGAAATAGCTACTGGGGGAGATGCTATCAGGGAACAACTAACTGGTCTGGATCTGCAAATGATTATAGATCGTTCACATATGGAATGGAAGAATTTGGTTGAATTGAAATGGAATAGATTGGAGGAGGATCAAGAATCTACTGTGGATGGATGGGAGGATGAAACAATTCGAAGAAGAAAGGATTTTCTGGTTGGACGCATTAAATTGGCTAAACATTTTCTCCGAACAAATATAGAACCAAAATGGATGGTTTTATGCCTATTACCAGTTCTTCCTCCCGAACCGAGGCCAATCGTTCAATTAGGTGAAGGTGGACTGATTACTTCATCAGATCTAAATGAACTTTATCGAAGAGTTATCAATCGGAATAATACTCTTACCAATTTATTAGCAAGAAGTGGATCTGAGTCATTTGTTATTTGTCAAAAAAAATTGATCCAAGAAGCCGTAGATGCACTTCTCGATAATGGCATCTGTGGACAACCAATGAGAGACAGTCATGATAGGCCTTATAAATCGTTCTCAGATGTGATCGAAGGCAAAGAGGGAAGATTTCGTGAAAATTTACTAGGGAAACGAGTTGATTATTCAGGTCGTTCCGTTATTGTGGTGGGTCCCTTTCTATCATTGTATCAATGTGGATTACCCTCAGAAATAGCAATAGAGCTTTTTCAAGCATTTGTAATTCGTAGTCTCATTGGACGACATATTGCTCCCAACCTAAGAGCTGCTAAAAGTATGATTCGAGATAAGGGACCCATTGTATGGGAAGTACTTCAAGAGATTATGCAAGGACATCCTGTATTGTTGAATCGAGCACCTACCTTACACAGATTAGGAATACAAGCGTTTCAACCTATTTTAGTAGAAGGACGCGCCATTCGTTTACATCCATTGGTTTGTGGAGGATTTAATGCGGACTTCGACGGAGATCAGATGGCTGTCCATGTACCTTTATCTCTGGAAGCTAGAGCAGAAGCTCGTTTACTCATGTTTTCTGAGAAAAATCTTTTGTCTCCAGCTATCGGAGATCCTATTTCTATACCGACTCAAGATATGCTTCTTGGACTTTATATATCAACGATTGGAAATAATCAAGGTATTTATGGTAATAGGTACCACCCGTATCACTCGGAAAATAAAAGCTTTTCCCGTAAGAAACCTTCCTTTTATAGTTATGATGATGTGCTCAGAGCTTATCGACAGAAACGAATTGACTTATACAGCCCCTTATGGCTTCGGTGGGAGGAAGTGGATCTACGTATCATTACCTCCGTAAACCAAGAAGCCCCTATCGAGGTTCAATACGAATCTTTGGGTACCTTCCACGAAATCCATGAACATTATAGAATAAGAAAAGGTAGAAGAGGGGAAATCCTTAATATATACATTCGAACAACTGTTGGTCGTACTCGTTTCAATCGAGAAATGGAAGAAGCCATACAAGGTTTTGCCCGTTCTGAACATCCAAAGAAATCACTACCAGCTTTTAGGATCTAATGTTATTGATCTTATGATCTTTTCATTAGTGTAGATATAGAGATCGAGGAAGCCTTCGAATAACCGGCTTGAACCCATTGCTTAATCCTGCTCATGAAAATACGGAGATTTTTCCTTATGAAGGAACGAACCAGATTGCCCTTTGATAATTTGCCCTTTTATAATAAAGTGATGGATAAAACTGCCATTAAAAAGCTTATTAGCAGATTAATAGATCACTTCGGAATGACATATACATCACATATCTTGGATCAACTCAAGACTTCAGGTTTTCAACAAGCTACTCATACAGCTATTTCATTAGGAATTGATGATCTTTTAACAGCACCTTCCAAAGGATGGCTCGTCCAAGATGCGGAGCAACAAGGTTCTATTTCGGAGAAACATAATCATTATGGGAATGTACATGCAGTGGAAAAATTACGTCAATCGATCGAGATATGGTATGCTACAAGTGAATATTTGAGAAAGGAAATGAATCCGAATTTTAGCATGACTGATCCCTTAAATCCAGTACATGTTATGTCCTTCTCAGGAGCTAGGGGAAATACATCTCAGGTTCACCAATTAGTAGGTATGAGAGGATTAATGTCAGATCCTCAAGGACAAATCATTGATCTACCCATTCGAAGGAATTTACGCGAAGGGCTCTCTTTAACGGAATATATTATTTCCTGTTATGGGGCTCGTAAAGGAGTTGTGGATACTGCTGTACGAACAGCAGATGCTGGATACCTCACACGTAGACTCGTTGAAGTGGTTCAACACATTGTAGTACGTAGAAAAGATTGTGGCACTATCCAAGGTATTTTCGTAAGTCCCATTCGAGGTCGAGAAAGGGACAGAAATGAAATTTTTGTACGAACACAAATACTGATTGGCCGTGTGCTAGCAGACGATGTATATATAAATAGGAGATGCATTGCCACGCGCAATCAAGATATTGGAGTTGGACTTGCCAATCAATTAATAAATCTTCGAACACAACCAATATATATACGAACCCCCTTTACTTGCAAGAGTATATCTCGGATTTGTCAATTATGTTATGGTCGGAGTACTACTCACAGTCACTTGATCGAATTAGGAGAAGCAGTAGGTATTATTGCAGGCCAATCCATTGGGGAACCAGGAACTCAACTAACACTAAGGACTTTTCATACCGGGGGGGTATTTACTGGTGATATTGCAGAACATGTACGAGCTCCTTTCAATGGAAAGATTGAATTCAATGATAATTTGGTTTATCCTACACGTACATGTAATGGACATCCTGCTTATCTATGTCATAATAACTTATCCATCACTATTGATGGTAAGGATCAAGTACAGAACTTAACCATTCCACCACAAAGTTTGCTTTTGGTTCAGAATGATCAATATGTGGAATCGGAACAAATTATTGCCGAGGTTCGCACTAGAACATCTTCCTTCAAGGAGAAAGTTCGCAAAAATATATATTCTGACCTAGAAGGAGAAATGCACTGGAGTACCAATGTGTGTCATGCACCTGAATATGTACACGGTAATGTTCATTCTATACTCAGGACGGGTTATTTATGGATATTATCGGGAGGTATATACGGATCCGGTGTAGTACCTTTCCCATTTAATAAGCATCAGGATCAAGTAGATGTTCAACTTTTTGTTGCCAAACATAAATCACTTTCCGATTCTTACGTGGATCAAGTGGAACATAGATTGGGTGACTCAAACTGCTATGAGAAGGAAGAACAAATCTTCAGTTATTCAGAAACTGATGGGACCATATGCAACGAGCATCAAGACTCTATTTATGTCACCTTTTCCCCAAAGAATTACAATATTAAGGGGAAAAAACAAATGGATCGATTCATCGTCCCGTTACAATGTGATAAAGAATGGGGAAAAAGAAGAATACCTTGTCCTGATGCGATTCTTAGAATACCCAAAAGTGGTATTCTACAGAGAAATTCCATTTTTGGATATTCTAACGTAGAATATGGAATACCTGATGGGCCAGATATGACAATACCCTTTTCCCTAGATTTCTCGAGGGAAGGGGACAACTTGCAGATTCAAGTTAGCAATTCTATTTCGTACGAAGATGATGAACGAATCCAAGTAATGAATGACACAAGTATTCCATTGGTTCAAACTTGTCTAGGATTTGATTGGGAACAAATAGATTCTATAGAATCTGGAGCTTATGCTTCTCTTACTTCAGTAAAAACAAATAAGATCGTTAGCAATATGATCCAAATTAGCTTGATGAAATACCCCCTTTTTTTCATGGGGAGAAGGGACAATAAAGCAAGTTCTAATTTGATGTTACATAACAAATTGTCCCACACTAATCTTTTCTCTTCCAATGGGGAGAGTCAATTAATTAGTAAGCATCAAGGAACTATTTGTTCATTATCTAATGGGGGGGAAGATAGTGGATCTTTTACGGTTCTGTCACCATCCGACTGTTTTCGAATCGTTCTAGTCAATGATTCAAAATGTTATGATACGGTAAATAAATCAAATAGAGAGGATCCTATGAGAAAAATCATTGAATTTTCGGGTCTCTTGGGTCATTTACATAGTATCACCAACCGTTTTCCATCCTCCCATTTTCTAACTTATAAAAAAGTATTGTCAAAGAAACATTCCATTTTCCACAAGTATTTCAATACTTTTCAAGTACCTAAATACTATTTTATGGACGAAAATATGAGAATTTCTCATTTCGATCCGTGCAGGAACATAATCTCCAATCTCTTGGGTCCAAATTGGTGCTCTTCTCCATCCGAATTCTGCGAAAAAACATTTCCAGTAGTTAGTCCTGGACAATTTATGCCTGAAAGTGTATGTATATCCGAGCATGAACCACTCCCCGAATCTGGTCAAATTATAGCAGTTGATGAGGAATCTTTAGTCATTAGATCAGCTAAACCCTATTTGGCTACTCGAAAAGCGACTGTTCATGGTCATTATGGAGAAATTCTTGACAAAGGAGATACATTGATAACATTGATATATGAAAGGTTCAAATCCAGTGATATAATTCAAGGTCTTCCTAAAGTTGAACAATTGTCAGAAGCCCGTTTGAATAATTCAATATCGATGAATCTGAAAGAAAGTTTTGAAAATTGGACCGGGGATATGACAAGATTTCTTGGAAGTCTTTGGGGGTTATTCATCAGTGCTAGGATAACTATGGAACAAAGTCAGACTCATTTGGTCAATCAGATTCAAAAGGTTTACCGATCCCAAGGGGTACGAATTTGTGATAAGCATATAGAAATTATTGTACGCCAAATGACATCGAAAGTATTAATTTCAGAAGATGGAACAGCTAATGTTTTTTCACCCGGGGAACTCATTGGATTATCACGAGCACAGAGAATGAATCGTGCTCTGGAAGAGGCAATCTACTATAAAACTATGTTATTGGGAATAACAAGGGCATCTCTGAATACTCAAAGTTTTATATCCGAAGCGAGTTTCCAGGAAACTGCTCGGGTCTTAGCTAAAGCTGCTCTACAAGGTCGTATCGATCGGTTGAAAGGCTTGAAGGAAAATGTTATTCTCGGGGGGATTATACCTGCCGGTACTGGACAACATATTCGCCGTTCAGGGAAACGTAACGGAATGGATCCAAGAATGGGGAATAGAAATCTATTTAGCAACAAAGTGAAAGATATTTTATTTCATCATGACAAGGTCTCTTTTTTTTCCATTCAAGAAAATTCTCACAATATATTTAAACAGCCATTAAAATAGTCTTGATAAATAGTCTTGATAAATAGATTTATTGTTATGTTCATGAATATGAATCCTATAATATAATAGGAAAAATATCAAATATTCTATGAGTGAGAACGTTTGTTTGTACCACGTACTAGACAGATAGGCAATCTTTGAGATGTAATCGATTCCATTGGAATAATTAGATATTACAGTCCATGTTATTTCGTTATTTTGGGGAGGAAAGCGAACGAGAATGAGCAAAAGATATTGGAACATTGATTTGGAAGAGATGATGGAAGCAAGAGTTCATTTAGGGCATAAAACTAGGAAATGGAATCCTAAGATGGCACCTTACATTTTTACAGAGCGTAGAGATACTCATATTATTAATCTGGCTAAAACTGCTCGTTCTTCATCAGAAGCTTGTGATTTGCTGTTTGATATAGCAGGTAGAGGAAAGCAATTCCTGATAATCGGTACGAAATATCAAGCAGCTGATTTAGTAGCATCAGCTGCTACAGAAGCTCGATGTCATTATGTAAATAGAAAATGGCTTGGTGGTATGTTAACTAATTGGTCTACTACAGAGACGAGACCTCAGAAGTTCAAGGATTTCAAAAAAGAACAAGATACGGGACGATTCAATCAACCTCCAAAAAAAGAAGCAGCAATGCTCAAGAGACAATTGGACCAATTGCAGAAATATCTAGGTGGGATTAGATACATGACGAGCTTACCCGATATTGCAATAATTACTAATCAACAAGAAGAATCCATTGCTCTTGGGGAATGTAGAACTTTGGGTATTCCGACAATTTGCTTAGTTGATACAGATTGTGATCCAGATCTCGTGGATATCCCAATTCCAGCCAATGATGATGGTATAGCTTCAATCCAATTGATCCTGAACAGATCAACGTCAGCAATTTGTGAAGGAAGGTCATTAAGGCCATTATAGCTATATGAAGGGTTAATAGATAGTTAATTAGTAATAATAATAATAAAATAGAAAAAAAGGGGAGGGGTACCTGAGGATTTACTGAGTTGGCTGCTATTCCATTTAAGATATCGTAAGAGCGAATTTCATTTATTTATTTGGTTGGCTGCTCCAAATTGAAAAATATTCTTAATGGAATAACCATTTTATTATCTCGTGGCATCAAAAATTCTGATGAGAGTGAAATAATTGAGGAATCCCTCATTCGACAAAAATCATTTCTTTTCTTCTTTAAGTTAATCTTTACAAGGGGGTAATATGGATATGGATATCGTACGATCTCCTATTAGCACACTGAATCATATCTATGAGATATCCGGTGTGGAGGTAGGTCAACATTTTTATTGGCAAATAGGGGGGTTTCAAGTTCATGCACAGGTACTTATAACTTCTTGGGTTGTAATTGCTGTCTTATTAGGTTCAGCTACCATAGCTGTTCGAGATCCACAAACCATTCCTACCGGTGGTCAAAATTTTGTTGAATATATTCTCGAATTTATTCGGGACTTGGCCAGAACTCAGATTGGGGAAGAAGAATATGGTCCTTGGGTTTCCTTTATTGGAACTATGTTTCTATTTATCTTTGTTTCTAACTGGTCAGGTGCTCTTCTTCCTTGGGGAATTCTAAAATTACCTCAAGGGGAGTTAGCCGCACCTACAAATGATATAAATACTACGGTTGCTCTAGCTTCGCTTACGTCAGTAGCATATTTCTACGCAGGTCTTGCAAAGAAGGGGTTAGGTTATTTTGGTAAATATATTCAACCAACCCCAATACTTTTACCAATTAACATCTTAGAGGATTTTACAAAACCTTTATCACTAAGTTTTCGACTTTTTGGAAATATATTAGCCGACGAATTGGTAGTTGCCGTTCCTGTTTCTCCGGTACCTTTAGTAGTTCCTATACCTGTAATGTTCCTGGGATTATTTACGAGCGGTATTCAAGCTCTGATCTTTGCAACTCTAGCCGCAGCTTATATAGGTGAATCCATGGAGGGTCATCATTAAACCACTAAATAACTGTTCAATCAGACATAATATTATCTAAGTATCGTACCAACTCATGACTTGATATGTATGGTAGGAGCAAATCGGAATTCTTAGTAACAAAGGCTTGGTAAGAAGATTTAGGATCAGTTAACTACTAATTCCATCCATTAGATCTCCAGATAGAGTGGATCAGATTGGTTCATTTGTATAAAGATATGAAAGAAAATAGGATCGAACATGTTCACTAATCGGAGTTGGTTGAGTAAAGAATGTACTCCGGCGTAGAACGATTCCATTTTTGTTCCTAGTAAAGGGAGGATTTTTTAACATGTTTACTTTGTATATAGTTCGTTTCATATATTAATCCATTTATATTTATTATAAGCCTTATAGATTATATGGATTAATATATCATATATAGATGTTATATATAATTACTTATAGGCTCTTACACAGTCTATTATCTCTCCGTAATAATAATTCATATGTTCAATAAAATGGAATCTGTATTTCAGATATTTTCATGAATAAATATCTTCATAAGGAATAATAGGTTTCCCTATTCGTTGATATTTTGATACCTAAATCTTTTGGGTTCTTAGTTGTTCGGAATAAATCGTTCCATAATTTCACTATTGGTGAACAATCAATAGATGAAACTGTTGTATTATCAACTATTTCCCAACCTTAGTAAGAGGAGATTACCATGGATCCCTTAATTTCTGCTGCTTCCGTTATTGCTGCTGGATTATCTGTAGGGCTTGCTTCTATTGGACCCGGCGTTGGTCAGGGCACTGCTGCGGGCCAAGCTGTAGAAGGTATTGCGAGACAACCAGAAGCGGAAGGTAAAATACGGGGTACCTTACTGCTAAGTTTAGCTTTTATGGAAGCTTTAACTATTTATGGACTAGTTGTGGCCCTAGCACTTCTATTTGCAAATCCCTTTGTTTGATCCTGAAAACAAAGATCCCTACACCTCGTCATTACATTCTTCCTATACCTATACTTCGGTCATAGAGATTAATGATGCGCGCGGCAGGGAAGAGAGTAGATAGGGCAAGCAATTTTTTTTTTTTTTATCCTTATATGAGACCTGGGACTAAGTATCCCAAATATTCTTATCCAGAACTAGATAGATAGGATCAAATAAGAAAAGAACAAGATTCTGTAGAACATATCCTTATCTATGAGGGGAGAACGTATGAAAAATGTAATGGATCCTTTCATTTCCTTGAGTTATTGGCCTTCTGCTGGGGGTTTCGGGTCAAATACCAATATTTTAGAAACAAATATAATAAATCCAAGTGTGGTGCTTAGTGTACTAATATATTTTGGAAAGGGAGTGTGTGCGAATTGTATATTCGAATAATATGGCTGGGCCCAACCAGCTGCACTTTGGAGTTTGGAGATAGAAAAGTGCATGATCTCTACGAATTACTTCCGAACAGGGAATAGCGAAGAACTATAGCATTTCGTAATTGATTGGGAGATGAACTCTTAGTTTATACCAACCAACCAATGAGAGAGGACCATTAGAATGGTTAAAGCTGAACTGCTTGAAGTCTAAGCACAACTAACTGGGTACTCTTTCCACCGCTGTGTCAAGATGAGATGGATTCAAAGGCATAGTTGGAGATTGATCCGATATATAACATTCATATCAATGGAATAATCCATTTACTGAAAAATAGTCCCAATCTCCCATCCAAATTTAGTTCCAATGCTGAACCGACGACCTACACAGAACAGAAGGGAAATTATTTGATAAAACAAAAAGGAGGAGGCACAAATGAATTGGTTGAATGGAACGTATTGATTCCAATTTCATGGGAGAATAAAAGGAGAGAAAAGGGGAAACAACAAGAAAAACAACAACTTTATTGATAATTGCAAATCCCTTTTGCCGGAAGAGCCCTTCGAAGATCTCGGTCTTTTATAGATTGATTCTAATCTTCCGTAAACGGAACGGAAAGGGCAGGCTTGGTGTTTATGAGGGAAGGGAACGTATATGTTCCTGGGGAATAAAAAAAGAACTGAGCAGGAGAGCCGAATGAATTGAAAGATTCGTGTTCGGTTTGGGAAGAGATTATGAATTCATTAAATTTGTGAATAGATAATCTACTTTCATTAAGTAATCTATTAGATAACCGTAAACAGAAAATATTGAGTACTATTCAGAATTCGGAAGAACTATGTAAAGTAGCTATCGATCAGCTCGACAAAGCTCGGGTTCGCTTAAGGGAAGTGGAAAGGATAGCAAACGAAATCCGGGTAAATGGAGACTCCCAGATAGAACGAGAGAAAGAGGATCTCATCAAAGTTGCTTCTGAGAATTTGGAACAATTAGAGGATCCCAAGAATGAGACGGTTTACTCCGAACAGCAAAGAGTAATTGACCAGATCCGACAACAAGTTTCTCGCCAAGCTTTACGAAGAGCTATAGGAACTTTGAATAGTCGTTTGAATACTGAGTTACATTTACGTACGATCGATCACAATATTGGCCTGCTTAGAGCCATGATGAACACAAATAATTAGTTGTTATAGGTCCTATTTCTCAACAGATAATTAATGAGTGCTAATGGGAAATATTCGACTCGAAGAAATTAGTAGTATTATACGAAAACAGATCGAACAATATAATAACGAAGTAAGAGTTGGTAATCTTGGCACCGTACTTCAAGTAGGAGATGGCATTGCTCGTATTCATGGTCTTGATGAAGTAATGGCAGGGGAATTATTGGAATTTGGAGATGGTACAGTAGGCATTGCCCTAAATTTGGAATCGGATAATGTTGGAGCTGTATTAATGGGTGATGGCTTGATGATACAAGAAGGCAGTTCTGTGAAAGCAACGGGAAAAATTGCTCAGGTACCAGTAAGTGATGCGTATTTGGGTCGTGTTGTAAATGCTCTAGCCCAACCCATTGATGGCAAGGGTCAAATTTCAGCTTCCGAATTTCGACTGATTGAATCTCCCGCTCCAGGTATTATATCAAGACGTTCCGTATATGAACCCCTTCAAACGGGACTTATTGCTATTGATTCTATGATTCCTATAGGACGTGGTCAGCGAGAATTAATTATTGGGGACAGACAGACCGGCAAGACAGCAGTAGCTACAGATACTATTCCTAATCAAAAGAGTAAAAATGTAATCTGTGTCTATGTAGCAATTGGTCAAAAAGCTTCTTCCGTGGCTCAGGTAGTTAATACATTCCAAGAACGTGGCGCAATGGAATATACCATTGTGGTAGCGGAAACTGCGGATTCTCCCGCTACATTACAATATCTCGCTCCTTATACAGGGGCAGCTTTGGCTGAATACTTCATGTATAAGAAACAACATACTTCAATAATTTATGATGATCTCTCCAAACAGGCACAAGCTTATCGACAAATGTCTCTTCTATTAAGAAGACCACCTGGCCGAGAAGCTTATCCGGGAGATGTTTTCTATTTGCATTCCCGTCTCTTGGAAAGAGCAGCTAAATTAAGTTCTCAGTTAGGTGAGGGGAGTCTTACGGCTCTACCAATAGTTGAGACTCAAGCTGGAGATGTTTCAGCTTATATTCCCACTAATGCAATTTCAATTACCGATGGACAAATATTTTTATCGGCTGATCTATTCAATGCCGGGATCCGACCTGCTATTAATGTGGGTATTTCCGTATCTAGAGTAGGATCCGCGGCTCAGATAAAAGCTATGAAAAAGGTAGCTGGAAAATTGAAATTAGAGTTAGCTCAATTTGCAGAGTTGGAAGCCTTTGCACAATTTGCTTCCGATCTTGATAAAGCTACTCAAGATCAGTTGGCAAGGGGTCAACGATTACGTGAGTTGCTCAAACAATCTCAGTCGGCTCCTTTGAAAGTAGAAGAACAAATAGCTACTATTTATACCGGAACGAATGGATACCTAGATATATTAGAGATAGCACAGGTGAGAAAATTTCTCGTTCAGTTACGCGAGTATTTGATAAAGAATAAACCTCAGTTTGGAGAAATTATACGTTCTACTGGTACATTTACGGAAGAAGCAAAAGCTCTTCTGGAAGAGGCTCTTAAGGAACATACTGAACTTTTTTTACTTCAAGAACAAAAATGAATATTTTATCATTTGGCAGGACATTCGGAACAGGAAAAAGAGCTTAAGAATTTGTTCCAATACATTGCACAACAATTTTGAACAATTGAAGAGTCTTACGTCCAATAGGATTTGAACCTATACTGAAGGTTTAGAAGACCTCTGTCCTATCCATTAGACGATGGACGCTCTTTTTCTCTTTTTTCACTATCTTTGGCATATCCCGATCCACTTTTTGATTCACAATGAGATTAGGATAGGAAAAGAATAGAATCTATTTCATATTGAAATGGAAAATATATTTTGAATGAATTGTGAAATTATGTGATATGCTTAATCACTTTATATCTACCTATTCTATCTATATATATAGATAGAATAGGTAGATATCCGTTAGCGGGTAGCGGGAATCGAACCCGCATCGTTAGCTTGGAAGGCTAGGGGTTATAGTCGACATTGATTATTAAATGCCTCTAATTCAGAACCGAACATGAAAATTTCATGTCATTCGGCTCCTTCATGGGAGATAGAGGTATGAGGGAAGAAACGGAGTATTTATATAAAATCTTTAAGAGATTTTAATTTTTTTATCCTTCTTTTTTTTTTCTTTTCTAATTAAACCCTAATTTCTTATCGTACCCATAGCATCTATGTCAGTTTCTTCTCTTTTCTCCCCTTCTATCTTTTTTTTTTAGTGAAGGGCCCCGAATCGTAGAATACTTACTCACTTTCTAGATGATCCCTATAGAAAGATCAATTTGAAAAGTTTCAAATGATCACAAATCTTTCTAATTACTTCGTTCCCTATTTCTACTGATTCCGATCCCCAGGAGAACAAATTCCACCGAGCTCGAACAAAATGCCGATAACCCAAGTAAACCAAAGTCATCGTTCTATAGCTATTTGGCTTCAACCTGGGGTCCTTCCATCCATAAGTTAAAGGTTTAGTCACGATGAAAAATATCTTTGGATCCCCATAGATCTGTTATTTCTCTAATTGGAAAGATTTATCTAACCTTTCAAACATTCTGTGTCGCTATCTTGGAACCAAAAATGTGTTTCTATTTAATCATTTAAGATCCAGATTACGAGAAGGTATGTTATTCCTGAACCAAGGTATTCATAGGGGAGGTTTTTAACCTATCTAGAAATAGAGCTTTAGATGGATCAGAGATCCATGTAAAAGATCCTTCAACTATTCAAGTTGATAATGTAACGAATCACACTTTTACCACTAAACTATACCCGCCACGATCCAATTGTAATATACGGATCGATCTTTTGTCCAACCAATAGGAAGACGAGGAGTTATCAACCTCCATTGAAAGTTTCTATCAATCATTACCTCGTTTTCATCATTACATGAATCTCCATCCCCGGAGATTCAATACTTGGGTAAATAGTATTTCATTCCCGGAGATGGCTCATTGTAATTATAAATTACCTTTGCGAACTGCTGATAAAACAATTACTAATGGACCCGATACAATCGTCAGAGTCAGAACAGTGAGCTGTGCAATAACCTCTAGATTCATTTCGTTTTCTTTCACCCCTATGATCCCATCGACTTGATGGATGTATGAATAAAATGTTGTCAAGATCAATCACTTTTCACACTTCTATTTTCTCTTCTCCTTCCCCATCTGTGTAGTTTCGATTAGGAAACTATAGCCTTGAGCAACTAATATCTTTACAATAGCCTTGAGCAACTGATATCTTTCCAATAATACATAAAATAGATAGAGAGCCCATTGATGTATTTCAATATCTAGATAATCAAATTGGATACTGGAGAGAAATAAATGGACTAATCCGTTCCGTGTAACTCATTTATTCAAAATGATTGGAGAGGGAATGAAGAGATGATAGCTCAATTTGTGATAGCCTTTTTTCTTGCTTTTATAACAATGATTTTAGCGCTCAGATTAGGTAGAGCGCTGTATTATTGATTCCTGACTTTTCTTGGTTTGGCCTGGCCGGTGTGGCCAGGCCAATAAAAGAAAAGAATCTTTTTTAACGAAATGAACAATACGATTCGCCAGATTGGTTTTTATCTAACTGAATAATTGCTATATTCATTGTATTGTCGATACAATCCGTACATGCTATGGTATACATCTTCACTCCACCATTCATTTTGTTACATTCCATTTTGGAGAGATGGCTGAGCGGACCAAAGCGGCGGATTGCTAATCCGTAGTACGGATTATCCGTACCGAGGGTTCGAATCCCTCTCTCTCCGTTCGGTCACTATTGATCCTGAAAACGGATAACTTCGGATCTTTCTACGGAAAGGAAAGGAGATATCGTTCATGGACGAACGGAAGGATGAATAGGGAGATCTAGTTTCCTCTTTTTTCGCAGGTTCATGGAATAATGAACAGGTATTTATGCGTTTTTTCAGTATAAATGGGACCAATCCCCACATTGTGTATTGGTACATACAAAAGATAAAATATCTTTGCTTATTCCTGCTATTATGTATGATTTGCTTCTCCCTGCTATTATGTATGAACAGAATTGTTTCGAACCTGTTCCATCATTAGCTATGTTAACCTTCGAGATGATCCGGGGGTCTAGCTCGATAGCATGATCTATTCCAATCAAATGTGAGAAAGTTACATAGTGTCTACTTTTTCCGATAAAGGGGTGTTTTCATGGGTTTGCCTTGGTATCGCGTTCATACCGTCGTATTGAATGATCCTGGTCGGTTAATTTCTGTACATATAATGCATACAGCTCTAGTTGCTGGTTGGGCTGGTTCAATGGCTTTGTACGAATTAGCAGTTTTTGATCCATCCGATCCTGTTCTTGATCCAATGTGGAGACAAGGTATGTTTGTTATACCTTTTATGACTCGTTTGGGAATAAAGAATTCATGGAGTGGATGGAGCATCACCGGAGAAACTGTAACTAATCCTGGTATTTGGAGTTATGAAGGTGTGGCTGGGGCACATATCATGTTTTCTGGCCTGTGCTTTTTGGCAGCTATCTGGCATTGGGTATATTGGGATCTGGAACTATTCTGTGATGAACGTACGGGAAAACTTTGTTTAGATTTGCCAAAAATATTTGGAATTCATTTATTCCTCTCAGGAGTAGCTTGTTTCGGATTTGGAGCATTTCATGTAACGGGTTTGTATGGTCCTGGGATATGGGTGTCTGATCCTTATGGACTAACTGGAAAAATACAACCAGTGGATCCGGCATGGGGAGCTGAAGGTTTTGATCCTTTTGTTCCGGGAGGAATAGCTTCTCATCATATTGCAGCAGGTATATTGGGTATATTAGCAGGTCTATTCCATCTCAGTGTTCGTCCTCCCCAACGTTTATATATAGGATTACGCATGGGGAATATTGAAACGGTCCTATCCAGCAGTATTGCTGCTGTGTTTTTTGCAGCTTTCGTTGTTGCCGGAACCATGTGGTATGGCTCCGCAACTACTCCGGTCGAATTATTTGGTCCCACCCGTTACCAGTGGGATCAGGGATACTTCCAACAAGAAATAGATCGACGGGTTCGTGCCGGTCTGGCCGAAAATTTGAGCCTATCGGAAGCTTGGTCAAAAATTCCCGAGAAACTCGCTTTTTATGATTACATTGGTAATAATCCAGCTAAGGGAGGGTTATTCAGAGCAGGTGCAATGGACAATGGAGATGGAATAGCTGTTGGTTGGTTAGGACACCCTATCTTCAAAGATAAGGAGGGAAATGAGCTTTTTGTACGTCGTATGCCTACCTTTTTCGAAACATTTCCAGTAGTTCTGGTAGACAAAGAAGGAATTGTTAAAGCCGATGTTCCTTTTAGGAGGGCAGAATCAAAGTATAGTGTTGAACAAGTAGGTGTAACTGTTGAGTTCTATGGTGGTGGACTTGACAGGGTTAGTTTTGGTGATCCCGCTATAGTTAAAAAATATGCTAGACGCGCTCAATTAGGTGAAATTTTTGAATTAGATCGTGCTACTCTAAAATCCGATGGTGTTTTTCGTAGTAGTCCAAGGGGTTGGTTTACTTTTGGACATACTACATTTGCTCTCCTTTTCTTTTCTGGACACATTTGGCATGGTTCTAGAACCCTATTCAGAGATGTTTTTGCTGGTATCGACCCGGATTTGGATGCTCGAATAGAATTTGGAGCATTCCAAAAATTGGGAGATCCAACTACTAAGAGACAAGTGGTATGATATTGCTCCTATCTCTTCTCTAATCAATATTAGTACGAAAGCTATCTCCATAATTGTAAATTACGATCGAATCTATGGAAGCATTGGTTTATACATTCCTGTTGGTATCGACCCTAGGGATAATCTTTTTCGCTATTTTCTTCCGAGAACCACCCAAAGTTCCGACTAAAGGGGGAAAATAATTTTACTTCTCCAAATCCTCATTCTTTCTCTCCCATCAAAGAAAGAATGACCTTCCCCTATAGGGAAGGTCATTCTTTCTGTTAGTCCTCGTGATCCTCAAAAGGATCCCTAAGTTGTTCAGAGGGTTGCCCAAAGGCGGTGTATAGGGCATAACCAGTAAAGCTCACAAGTAAACAAGATATGGAGATGGCGACTAAGGTTGCAGTTTCCATTATTAGGTGATCCCAATATCATGGTATGTTTACGATATAATAACAAAGTTAACAGATCTCAACCAATGCAATAGTTTCTATGGCTACACAGACCATTGATGATACTTCCAAAATCGTGCCAAGACCAACCCTTGTAGGAAGGTCCTTAAAACCGCTTAATTCGGAATATGGTAAAGTAGCTCCTGGATGGGGAACTACTCCTCTTATGGGTTTTGCAATGGCTCTATTTGCAGTATTCCTATCTATTATCTTGGAGATTTATAATTCTTCCGTTTTATTGGATGGTATCCCGGTTAGTTGGGGCTAAAGGAACTCCAAAATCCGTCCGGCGAGCTCTTGAAGAAAAAAAAAAAAAAAAGAACTGAGAGATCCAAACCCAGATCAAATAGGGTCTTTTCATTTTTAGCTTATCTTGTTCCAATAGTTTGATCGTGTAATTACTTTTCTATAAGGATTTTTGGAATATGGGTGTGCGACTTGTTGAAATCGATCCATATTTATAGTACAGAAGACCGATCTGTTATCTTCATCAAGATGGTCCTACCTCGTTGGATATTTAATTGATAGAATAGTGAATCTCTAGAGCACGAGGTCTATTATAGATATGTTCCAGGAAGATCTGAACTATGGTTTGTACCTATCATTTCCTCGTCACCAGGCTTCCAATAAATAAATTGAAAGATCTATCCCTCTTCATAATTATGCTGATTATGACCAAAGAATTCTATAGTTAGTATCTTTTTTCTCTTAGTTAGCATATTTCGTTGAGTGAGCGAAGATCAAAAGGTTATTACCCAGAGAACTTTTTGGGGATTTGATAAAATCATCGGGGTATAATCTAAATCTGAGGTTTGGATTGATTCATCTATTGAGATCTCGACAAGATAATTCCTATCGATCGTCTATATTAGTTCTTTTATAGGGAACTTATATTACACGAATAGGGTAAAAGATCGTTCAAAAGGCCTATAGTGATTTATCATAGGGATGAGCCGACTTGAAATTTTGGCACTATTTTTCATTTTGGCACTATAAAGTCTTCTAATAGAAATGCTGGATTGTTTCGAATCATCCTCATTTCCCCAGCCGGTCAGGCAACGAACCATCAAGTATCTCGATATTTTCCCAATTTATATTATATATTTGTGTCCAAAAGCATTTGTGTGTTCTTGTTTAAGCCGTATGAACAAAAATTTTCATGTACGGTTTTCAGAGGGGGAATTTTAGTTTACCTATCTCAATAAAGTATACGATTGGTTCGAAGAGCGTCTCGAGATTCAGGCGATTGCGGATGATATCACCAGTAAATATGTTCCTCCTCATGTCAATATATTTTATTGTCTAGGGGGGATCACACTTACCTGTTTTTTAGTACAAGTAGCTACTGGTTCTGCTATGACTTTTTACTATCGTCCAACCGTTACAGAAGCTTTTGCTTCTGTTCAATACCTAATGACCGAAGTTAACTTTGGTTGGCTAATCCGATCAATCCATCGATGGTCGGCAAGTATGATGGTTCTAATGATGATCTTGCACGTATTCCGTGTTTATCTCACAGGTGGATTTAAACAACCCCGTGAATTAACTTGGGTCACGGGTGTAATTTTGGGTGTGCTGACCGTATCTTTCGGTGTAACTGGTTATTCTTTGCCCTGGGATCAAATTGGTTATTGGGCAGTTAAAATTGTAACCGGTGTGCCCGAGGCTATTCCTGTAATAGGATCTCCTTTGGTAGAGTTATTACGCGGAAGTGTTAGTGTGGGTCAATCTACCTTGACTCGTTTTTATAGTTTACACACTTTCATATTACCCCTTCTTACTGCTGTATTTATGCCAATGCACTTTCTAATGATCCGTAAGCAAGGTATTCCAGGTCCTTTATAGAGAGAAAAGATAGATGAAAAATAACTATTCATAACTTATTGTTCCGAGTAACGACGGTAATATCTCATCGCCAGGAATATTTCTTATTATAAAATGGAAATATCCATAGAAAATAGAAAATATGGTCCTCGGATTTCTCCTTTCGATTTTGGAGTATTATTCATCCAATACAAACAAATAATTGGAGTAGATTCTCAGACGGAGAAGATGGATTATGGGAGTGTGTGACTTGAACTATTGATTAGGCCATGCAGATACTTTCTCCGATCTACCACATCAAAATTTCTGAGAAAAATGTGTCTCTGTCCCAATTTCCTTATCAGAAATAGGAAGTTTAGCACCTGGGTGGAAAAGCATCAGTCAGTTTTTTCCGTTCCAAGAGAATTATTTCTATGATCGAATCCGGATCAGGAAGGGCTCCGTGAGATCCGGTCAATGGGGTAATATTTTCATATAATCAATAATTGGATCATATGACTTTATTTATCCTTTTCATAGTGTGAAAATGCATCCATTTTCCTTGCATCCATTTCGACGGAAAAAAACTATCGGAGTGAAAGAAGGGATCTAAGGAAGAAGAGAGGCCAGATCAATAACAAGTCAATACCTTGTATGTAAAAAAACTTTTTAAGTCTATTCGTGATAATAAACACAAATTACAAGGACTAAGATGGTCCAAAAAGCATATCGATCATGATCGAATTTGTGAGCTTACTTGGGTAATGAGCATTTAACTGGAATAATAAAATTACCAATGATGGATGATCATGAACATTATTAGTTCCTATTATTCCAATCCGTCTTCCATCACGAGAAAAATAAGTGATATATACTTCCTCCAGTTATTGTTCGAGCCGGATGATCAAAATTGGCATGTCCGGTTCTTTCGGGGGATAGATCCATCGAGATCTACTTATCCCAATAACAAAGAAACCTGACCTGAATGATCCTGTATTAAGGGCTAAATTAGCTAAAGGTATGGGACATAATTATTATGGAGAGCCTGCCTGGCCCAATGATCTTTTATATATTTTTCCAGTAGTAATTTTAGGTACTATTGCATGTACAGTAGGTTTAGCGGTTCTAGAACCATCAATGATTGGTGAACCAGCAAATCCATTTGCAACTCCTTTGGAGATATTGCCCGAATGGTATTTTTTCCCCGTATTCCAAATACTTCGTACAGTACCTAACAAATTATTAGGTGTCCTTTTAATGGCCTCAGTACCCGCGGGATCATTGACGGTGCCTTTTCTAGAGAATGTGAATCAATTTCAGAATCCATTTCGTCGTCCAGTAGCTACAACAGTATCCTTGATCGGTACTGCAGTAGCCCTTTGGTTAGGTATTGGGGCAGCGTTGCCTATTGATGAATCTTTAACTTTAGGTCTTTTCCAATTTGATCCAACTGTCGAATATAAAAATCTCTTCATTTTTTATTCATATATCTAGGGAGTAGTTTCTTTAAGACAAATTATATCTCCCTAGATATACCCATCTTGTCAGAGATTTATTTCAAATATTTTATGAAATAGAGATATGTCAAAGATTCTAAATGAAATTATTCTCATTACTCTCCAGAATAACTTGGGAAAGGAAATGAATGAAGAAATGGAATGTAATGGAACCTTTTAATGAACCTGAAACTAATTTCTGGGTAGATTAATTGCAAAACGTTTTCGTAGAACTTCCAATACCTGTTCGATAGATTCCTTGCCGAAGTGTTCAATTCTCATTAGATCTTCTCGACTATAATTTAAGAGATCCAATAATGTATGTATATTGGCTCTTCTGAGACAGTTATAGGTTCTGGGGGGTAACTCTAATTGGTCAATGAAAATATGTTGAAATGCAATTTTTTCTTTTGTTTCCCCCGTATCAGTAAATACGTGCGAAAGGGGGAAAGGAGGCATATTAGAAGACCCTTTTCTATTGTTCATTCCATCGATGTTCTGTTCCTCTCCATGCAGGAAGGGAATTAATAAGTCGATCAAATTTCGAGAAGCTTCGTAAAGTGCCTCTCTAGGAGTTAACCCCCCATTCGTCCATATTTCCAGGAAAAGGACTTCTCGTATTTCATTTCCGCTCCCATAGGAATGAATACTATAATTCGCATCGCGAACAGGCATAAAAACAGCATCTATAGGAAAAATTCCGTCCTGATAATTATTTGGACTATGTATAATATATCCGCGATTTTTTTCAATTCGTAATCTTATATCAAAAGTAATTGATTTAGTAAGTCTAGCTATATGTTGTGTAGTATCAATTATTTTCACAGAAGGTGGTAATATGATATCTTGAGCAGTTACATTTCTAGGTCCAACGATATAGATAGAAGCTTCTCGGATTCCGTACGAATCACTTCTAAGTACAATTTCTTTTAGATTCATCAAAATGTCATGTACCGATTCTTCAATACCTATTATCGCGGAATATTCATGTTTTATGTTATCCAATTTAACATGTGTGATACATGTTCCTTCTACTTCTCCAAGTAAAGCTCTTCGCATTGCGATGCCTATTGTATCGGCTCGACCCTTGCAGAGCGGGGATAGAGCAAAACGGCCATAATGAAGACGCTTACTGTATGCTCTGGATTCGAGGCACTTCCATCGTAGTGTCTGAATAGAGACTGAGATTTCATCTCGAATCATACCAAGATTATTTGATCAGATTATTAAATCATTTCTTTCTCTTGAAATTCATTCAATTCTTACACACGTCTCTTTTTGGGAGGTCTACATCCATTATGTGGCATAGGGGTTACGTCACGTACAAAACTTAATAGTATGCCACTTCTACGAATGGTTCGTAATGCTGTATCTCTCCCCCGACCAGGACCACTTATCATAACTTCTACTCGTTCCATACCCCGATCCATTAATGTACGAATAACATTTTCTGCTGCAGTCTGGGCAGCAAATGGTGTACCTCTCCTTGTGCCTTTGAATCCACAGGCACCGGCAGAAGACCAAGACAAAACTTGTCCCCGTACATCTGTAACAGTCACAATGGTATTGTTAAAACTTGCTTGAACGTGAATAACTCCTTTGAGTACTCGATGTTCATTCCTACGTGAACCAATTCTTCTTGTAGTTTTTGACATATTAATCATTATGAGTTCAGTTCGAAAAATGCATATCGAAATCTATTTTACCACTAGATCCGTTCATTGATATAGAGGAAGATTACCCCTGTTTTTGCTTATGTCTCGGATTGGAACAAATTATCATAACTCGTTTCCGTCTACGAATTGGTCGACATTTTCCACAAATTCTACGAATAGAAGCACGAATTTTCATATTTGTGACCCTCCAATTTGCTCATATTACATTCTGTTCCTTGAGAAAGAGAGTCTATTTAATCTATGATTCTCGATCCCCATCAGATGTTAAAAAGGTGATTCAATCGTTTGAAGATTTGTTGCTAAGTCTATATATTATACGTCCTTTGCTTAAATCATAAGCACTTAATTCGACCTTGACCCTATCTCCTGGTAGTATTCGTACGGAATTACGTCGAATCCTACCCGAAATATGAGTCAGAATCTGACATCCATTATCTGTCAGAACTCGAAACATACCGTTGGGGAGTGATTCAGTAACCAAACCTTCCGCATGGATCAGATTCTGTTTGTTCATCGAATCTCCTCCTCTTTTGATAAAAAAAATTGACTAACGTGCTTGGATGAAGATGAATGGTGTCTCGAACCAAACTTGCTCCGACTTTTCATACCATGGGGATATCTTACAGAATCAATATTTTTGGACAAAATTGAGATCAATTACCATACATAACATAATATTTCTCCTCCAATTTTTTTCTGTCGAGCTTCTCGATCCGTCAAAATTCCTTGGGAAGTAGAAAGAATTACGATCCCCATTCCACCTAGAACTTTTGGAATTTCTCGATAATTGGAATAAATCCTCGAACCAGGTTTGCTGGTACGCTTTGACGTGGTTATATATGTCCTTTCTTTCCTTCTCCGATATTTTGAAGTCGATATAAAAAAAGATTTTTGGCCTTCCTGATGTTCCCTAACATCTTCTATAAAACCTTCTCGTAAAAGGATCCTTACGATGTTCTTGCTAATATTAGTAGCTGTTACTCGAACCGTTCCTTTTCCTACCATGTCGGCGTTTCTTATAGAAGTAATTAGATTGGCAATAGTATCGTTACCCATGACGAAGGAATTCTTAGGAATTCCTGGTCTCGATATAAAAGGCATGTTCAATTTTCTTCGAGGAATATGCCTGAGGTGCAATGAATTGATCCATATACCATTTTATGAACTATCAGTAGAAGGTCTCTACAAGATTGATAAGTACTTATAAGACTTCGGGAGCCAATGAAACTATTTTTGTGAAATTCAATTGTCTCAATTCCTGAGCAACCGGACCAAAAACTCGAGTTCCTTTTGGATTTCCTTCCTGATCAATGACAACTGCTGCATTGTCATCAGATCGTATCATCATTCCATTGTCACGTTCAAGTTCTTTACAGGTGCGTACAACTACGGCTCTAACTACTTCTGATTTTTCCAGGGGCATGTTAGGTACTGCTTCTTTAATTATAGCAATGATAACATCACCTATATGAGCGGATTTACGATTACTTGCTCCTAGAACTCGAATACACATTATTTTTCGGGCTCCACTGTTATCCGCTATATTCAAATAAGTTTGAGACTGAATCATTTTTCCTCCAAAAGATTTGTTACTTCGGCGGATAACAAAAAAAAAAAAAGAGAGAAGGGTTCTTATGAACTAATAATCTTTTTCCACCAGAAATAGCTCTTTCATTCTGTATGGGTTAAATAGTAACAAATTGAGTACGTATAGGCATTTTGTATGCAGCTATTCTAGCAGCTGCTCTAGCGACGGTTTCGGATACTCCGCCCATTTCATAAAGTATTCGACCTGGTCTGATGACAGATACCCAATATTCGGGAGATCCTTTCCCGGAACCCATACGTGTTTCCGCAGGTCTCATTGTAATAGGTTTGTCGGGAAATATACGTATCCATATTTTTCCGCCACGACGGGCATAACGAGTAATCGTTCTTCGTCCGGCTTCTATCTGCCCAGATGTGATCCAAGCCGGTTCAAGTGCTTGAAGAGCGAATCTACCGAAACAAATGCGATTGCCACGAGAAGATACTCCTTTCATTCTTCCCCTATGTTGTTTACGAAATTTTGTTCTTTTTGGGTTATAGTCGATGGTTTATAGTATTTTGATCCCATCTCTAATCCAGAACCGGACATGAAAGTTTCTTCTCATCCGGCTCCTTGTGAAGAATCTATATCAAATTGGACAATGTGTAGTTAGTTATTAGTTATATATAAATGAGTCTATATCTACGCATTACGCATATCATAAATAGAATCTAATTTATGGGACGAATAACTCTTTATTTCAATCCAACGAGACTCTTAATAAATAATTTCACAGGCGAATATGGACTCTTTCGGTATTTGCTCCATGGGGTCGACTTACTTATAGACTCCATCCAATGAGATTAATTCGTTTTTGGTTTATTTCGCCATCCTATCCAATGAATGATTAAGATTCCTATATGATCTTATGCAGTCATAGGTTCCATCGTTCCATAGCTTCTATCTAAATGCCCAGGTCTTACCTCTGCAATGGAGCTTTCTTTTCATCTGTTATGGAATCAATTTCCTTAGTTTCCATCGATCCGAAGCTCTTTCTCCTTCATAAACTGAATCCCTTCAATCTTCCTTGAATGAATCAGGATGATTCTTATGCTTTATCACACTGCTTTTCGGAGGGTAATTAATTAACCATACAATATTGGGAGAAGATTTCAATTCTCCTTCTTCTTTTTTTTTTTCTTTTTCCGCATTACCAAACACCTTTCTCGCTTCACGAAAGATCAAAATATCCTTTTTTCTCTCGTGGAAGAAAGTCTTTACGAGGTATATTTACCATAGTTATTGGATCTTGGCAATATGAAGCAATGAGTTAGTCTCTAGTTTCTTTATACCAGAGACCAATCCGTTCTTATTTCGAGTTCTCCATAACTCCGGAAAAGAATTAAAAGCTCGATTCCAACGAGTCGCACACTAAGCATAGCACGGTTCCAAAATGGTAAATCTAATTGATATTCGATCTGATAGAATTGATGATCCATGATCGGGCAGATTAGGAAAAAAACCAATTATTTCTAATCCTCTAAAATCCAAATTTTGATCCCTAAAACTCCATAGATGGTTTGAACCGGATAATAACAATAATCAATCCTAGCTCGAATTGTCTGTAGGGGAACCCTACCTCCCCTGTCCCATTCGACCCGGGCAATTTCCTTTCCGTCGAGACGTCCTGCGATTTGGATCTGAATACCTTCTACATCTTCCCGTTCAGCCAGTTCAATAGCTTTCTTCATTGTTTTTCTGAATGGAACTCTATTCTCTAGTTGTAGGGCAATATACTCCGCAAGAATATTAGGTTTTCTATAGGGTTTCGCAACTTTTTCTATAGCAATGTGAAGTTTTCGATCCACAGAATCAAGCATATTTAGTACATCGTTTCTTAATTTTTCAATTCCTTGGCCCCTACCTTCTATTAACAACAAGTTGGGAAATCCAATATAGATTTTGACCTGAATCAAATCGATCTTTCTGCGAATCTCTACACGTGCAATTCCTCCATAATTCGAGGAGCTCTTTATATGTGTTCGTACATAGTTTTCAATGCAAGTACGTATTTTCTGATCTTCTCGGAGATCTTTGGAATAATTCCTTTGTTGTGCGAACCAATGGGAACGATCATTTTGAGTTACACCCAGTCTAAAACCAAGTGGATTTATTTTCTGTGCCATATCTATCCTCTTTCTCGGGATTCTATTGACATAATGGGATCATTCGATCTGGAGATTTCTTCCAATACAATAGTTATATGACAAGTGGGTTTCTGTATTGGATAACCACGTCCCTGAGCTCTAGGTTGAACCCTTTTGAAAACAGTACCTTCATTCACTTCAACTCTACCGACAAGTAAATTGGCTTTGTTCAAACCCATATTGTGATTTGCATTCGCCGCCGCAGAATGAATTAATTGTGATATGGGATAACAGGCCCCATAAGGCATCAGTTCCAGTATCATAAGTGCTTGTCCATATGAACGACCACGAATTTGATTAATGACTCTACGTGCTTTATGAGCAGACATACGTATATTTTTCGCCAAAGCTCGTATCTTTGGACCTGAACTATTATTTCCCATTGACTTCACCCTCCCCAATGAATGACAAGTATCTCTCAATTAACGACGAGATTTCTTATCGTTTCTCGCATGTCCCTGAAAAAGTAAAGTAGGTGCAAATTCCCCCAATTTATGGTCTACCATACGATCTGTTACATAAATGGGTAAATGTTCCCTCCCATTATGAACAGCAATTGTATGACCGATCATTGCGGGTACAATGACAGATGCCCGGGACCAGGTCACTATTATCTTCTTTTCTTCCTTTATGTTTAGATTTTTAATTTTCCTCAATGAATGATTAGCCACAAAAGGATTTTTTTTCAGTGAACGTGCCATGATCAATTACCTTTCTTTCCTCTTTTTTTTTTTTTTTATGGGTATCCAACCATTCTTACTCACGTCGACGAAGGATTGAAGCATCACTGTATCTATTCCTCTTCCGACTTTTCTTTCCAAGCGCACTATAGCCCCAGGGGGTCACGGGTTTTTTCCTGCCAATTGGGGTTCTTCCTTCCCCACCTCCATGAGGATGGTCTACAGGGTTCATAGCTACTCCTCTTACCTCAGAACGCTTACCCAACCAACGTTTAGCTCCGGCTTTACCGAAACTTCTATTCTTTGCATTGATATTACCCACTTGTCCAATTGTTGCTGAGCAGTTCTCAGATATTAAACGAACTTCTCCAGATGGTAATCTTAATGTGGCCGATCGATCTTCTTTTGCAATCAGTTCTGCTACAGCACCTGCCGCTCTAGCTAATTGTCCACCTTTTCCAAGTGTTATTTCTATATTATGTATAGCCGTGCCTAAGGGCATATTGGTTGAAGTAGACTCTTATTCCGATGAATAAAAATCCCTTCCCAAACTGTACAAGCCTCTCTCAGGGCATACAGCTTTCTGGATGTATATGAGATTTCACATATATCTCATAAATAGAATCGAGATGAGAAAGGGCATCTATTTTATTCTTTATGTCCCGATTTTCTACATCCTAAGTCTCTCTATTCCATCATCTGGCTTATATTCTTTATGTAGCATTCAGAATGAATGACTTTATCAAATTACGCTAATACTTTCGTATGTTATGGATAACGTAGGAGGCATATTAAACATCTTTTTCTATTCTCTCTCTTTCAACTTTTTGTCCTCTCCCCATCTTTTCCTTTTGGGAATTATTACCACTGTCCAGCTCCGAATCTGCCTCTGACCATCAGATCAAATGTGAGTAACTTGTCTTTTTCAAGGGTGCTTCCCATTTTGTTAATGCTTCGGACAAACAATCTGGTCCTCTCCATATTATCATATCTTCAGAACCAATGATCCGATATGAACAATTTTGGAATCCAATCACCTGCTGTCATTTATCCTCAGTTTCCCTTTGGGGTTCGTCCCGTAAAAGTATGCTAGTTGGATCAGTGATAGATTTATAGGTTTCGCTGTAAACCCAATCGGTTGCTTCCGATCACGTGAATTAATAATTCAAACCGCACTCAGAGGTAGGGCATTTCCTATTGATATAGAAGCTTTTGGACCAGAAAGAATAGTATCTCCAATCATGACCCCTCTGGGATGCAGAATATACATCTTATCACCATTCTTATAGTGTACCTTGCAAATGTATGCACTTCTATTAGGGTCGTATTCTATGGTTACAATTTTTCCCGATATGTGTTCCTTATCCCGTCGAGAATCAATTTGACGATACAAACGCTTGTGACCTCCGCCCCTGTGTCTTACGGTAATAATTCCTCTTCCATTACGACCTTTCCCACAATGATGCTGTCCAGAGGTCAATTTCTTCTGCGGGTCAAACTGCACTCTTGCATCGAAATCTGATACGGATCTATTGCGTGTGTCCGGAGTTAAAATTCTATATGCACGGATGGCCATTTAGTTTCAATTTGAAAATCTTATTGTTCTGAAAAGAGTGGAATAGAATCACCGGTTTGAAGTGTAATAATCATACGTTTACAACGTATTGGATGTCCTATCATTGACCCTCTCTTTCTTCCTTTTTCAGGGAGGCGATAACTGTTCATAGCTATTACTTTAACATCGAAGAAATGCTCAATCCAATTTTTAATCTTTGTTTTGTTCGATTGCGAATCGACGTTAAAAGTATATTGATTCCTTTCTAATAGACGAATACTTTTCTCTGTAAGTACTGGATATTTCACCCCATCCATCAATTTTTTTCCCTCCCTTCGTTTTTTTCTATCTTTCTTTTCTTCTTTTTACCTTTTTTTCCCATAATGCCTGTAGCTATTATATCGAATCATATACAAATTTTATTATACAGATATATCATAGGCTAGTTAATGTTTGTTGTTATTCCTCATCCTTCTTCCCATTCCATAAATAATGGATATGGGCAGTTCCCCTGCATCCAGCAGGAATTGAACCCGCGAGTTCGCCAATTATGAGTTGGGCGCTTTAACCATTCAGCCATGGATGCTGGATAAAGATCATAAACATAGTCATTCTATAATATGAGTATAGACTCGGATCTTAAATTGGGTAGTTCGGGACCCAATCAAATTCTCTCATATTTGATTCATGTCAAGTATTATCAACAGACATTTGAGTAACATTTCATTAATTAGGATCATTACATGTTCGCTCCAGTTCTTGTTGTTCCTGAGGTTGGAACAGTCTCCCTTTATCTATGGGCTATGAGTTCCAGTATATAGGGTATATCCGCATTTATAAAAGCTTAAGATCTCGTGCTTATTTTCATCGATCGTTGGTTCAGTTCATGCGTAGCGAAAAGGAGCATCGGAATGGTCTTTAGTGAGATTGATTATACAAACAAATGCCCGAACCAAAATATGTAGTTACCATGGGAGCATGTTCTATTACAGAGAAATGTTTGGTACAGATTATTTCTTATAGTACCGTTCGCGGAGTAGATAAGTTAATTCCTGCGGATGTCCATTCGCCGAGTTGCCCACTTGAACCAGAGGCTATTATAGATGTGCTATAACGCATTTCGGTTCGGACGGACTGAATAGATTCCGACTAGTATCGGAGCCAAATTCTTATCCATTCCATTCTATTCTTCCATATTCCCGGATATGGGATAGGGATGGATTAACGAATCCAAATATTTTATTGACGCATCAGATCAGAAATGATGTATCACGCACACACGATGTACGAGAACCAAAAGGAGGATCCGATTGATATTATACTAGAGCTTATAATAGATTCTATTCCCACCGTAATATCTTACCCTCCAAGTTCTTGATCCTACTTTTTTAGAGTATTGGGATCCAATTTGAACGGACAGGGAAGGACAATATGAGCAAAGAAGAGGGAGAGAACAGAATAGATTTATTAATCTATCTATTTTGATCAGGGTGTATCCGTATTTACATATAGATACGTATGTCAATATCCATGCAATGTATCCATATCCATCTATCTCTTCTATCTAGATGGATATGGATACATTGTTGACATCTTGCCAGGAACCAGATTTGAACTGGTGGCACGAGGATTTTCAGTCCTCTGCTCTACCAACTGAGCTATCCCGGCTCTTTCCTGTGGATCATCCTGGTACAGGGTTTTAACTCGTGTCAACTAAAAATAAGGAAGAAATGGATTTTTCCCAGTTTTTAGAATGATCTTTATTCTTTTCGATCTGGAAATAACTAATACGATAAAAAATCGACTGCGATCGAATAATTTCCAAATGATCACATCTATGTGGATCATATATGACAAAATGAATTGATCCACTGATCAACTCAACTTGTCATAAGATGGAAAGATTAATGTTCCCATTTCTTCTCTTCATGAATAAATAAACATGAATAAATGAAATAGTGAGGTCAAAGAGAAGTGAGAATGGATTTGAACTAACGGAATTGGATAAAATAGATCAGTCGTTCGGGAATGAACCTGGGTGGGGATAGAGGGACTTGAACCCTCACGGTCTATAAAGCCAACGGATTTTCCTTCTACTGCAATTTGCATTGTTGTTTACATTGACACGTAGAATTGGACTCTATCTTTATCCTCGTCCAATCATTTATTCCAAAAACTGATTCAACTCCCTATCTAGAGTAGATAAGTTCATAATTTGATTACTTAATGTAAAATTATTACTTCAACTCGAATCTGGCATCTATTTTACGAATAAAATGCTTGGAACAATTCAAGTTCTGATCGCGAGTTTTGTTTGATGTTATATAACATTCCTACTTTCGAGGTGTAAATAGAACGTTCTATAAATAGAGTATTGGACCCCAAATGAGATTCATTCGTTAGAATAGCTTCCATTGAGTCTCTGCACCTATCCCTTTCCTTAGGAGAAGGAGAGAAACCCTTTTCTCTATGAACCGGATTTGGCTCAGGATTACCCATTCAAAATATCCCAGGGTTCCCTGGATTTGGAAGCTATCACTTGGTAGGTTTCCATACCAAGGCTCAATTCGATCAAGTCCGTAGCGTCTACCAATTCCGCCATATCCCCTTCTCGGAGAACGAGATCATACCTTAATCTAATCCTATTATGTAATCTCCATCAGCGTTATTCATTGGATATTTGCTCAATATTGGGTGGAAGAAATATCCTCTCCTACTCCCCCTCTCTCGCCATCTCTATCTCTACCCCAATCGAATGTGACTGGGAATCATTATATTATTTCTGCATTTTCAATGCAATGTTATTATCCTCCTCTAGTCGATTTGGAATAGTGAGTCAAATTATCGATATCAATTGACCCTTCCTTACTTCCCTTTTCTGTCCTTTTAATCTACATTCAGGTGATGTTCCATTGTAATTGTAATCTGGATTGCGTCATTGAATCTGATTCGCGCTATAATTGTTAGGATTCCAAAAGAATCTACGGATCTCACGCCAATGAAATGAGGAGTTATATTCCATTGAGCCTGCTTAGCTCAGAGGTTAGAGCATCGCACTTGTAATGCGATGGTCATCGGTTCGATCCCGATAGCTGGCTCTTTTCCGTTCCTCTCATTTCCATAATCCACAAAGTTTAGGATCAAGATGGAATGGAGAATACTCTTCCGATCGTTCGTCGGGTCCGTCATGCCACGATCACTTACTCCCAACTAGGAACGGGATGAATTATTGGAGCTATTAGGATCTATAACAAATTTGAGAAAGATCTTCGTTCTTCATATAAAAGAATTCCAGTACTCGTACGGGTTATACTATTCTTTCTTCTTTCCAGCACTATTTGTTAATTGAATAAGGAGTTTCTATGTCCCGTTATCGGGGACCTCGTTTAAAAATAATACGTCGTCTGAAAACTTTACCAGGGCTCACTAGTAAAAGACCCAAATACAGAAATGATTCTATTAACCGGTCTTCTTCCAGGAAAATCTCTCAATATCGTATCCGGCTAGAAGAGAAACAGAAATTGCGTTTTCATTACGGACTAACGGAGCGACAATTACTTAAATATGTTCGTATAGCTAGAAGAGCCAAGGGATCAACGGGCCAGGTCCTATTGCAATTACTTGAAATGCGTTCGGATAATATTATTTTTCGATTGGGTATGGCTCCCACCATTCCCGGAGCTAGACAATTAGTTAATCATGGACATATCCGGGTCAATGACCATATGGTAGATATACCAAGTTACCCTTGCAAACCCCAAGATGTTATTACTATAAGAGATCAACAAAGATTGAGAGCTATAATTAGAAAGAATATAGATCTGTTCCAGAGAGATATATTGCCAAATCATTTGACTTTTAATTCGTTACAATATAAAGGATTCATCAATCAAATAATAGATAGTAAATGGATCAGTTTGAAGATTAATGAATTGCTGGTCGTAGAGTATTATTCCCGTCAAGCTTGAATCGAGAATGAAATGAAAAGGAGGGGTTGGGTTGCTGGACATTTGAAATTATGTTCTTCCCCCTTCTTTCGCCCCTCCCCGAAGGGGACATTTTATGATCCTTCCGTACGTTACCGTTACATTATAATCTTGTTATCCACGAGACTTTTATTGCTTCTTAAAATGGTCTTTACCTTTCCCATACCACGAACCAATGTTCGTTCTATTTTCTATATCACAAATAGAAGGAGATTGATCCCGGAATTAGGAGATCAGATCGTCTTATTGGGATTAAATAGATTGGAAAAACGATGGATTATAATCAAATAATAGGGCGAAAATACGGAAAGAGAGGGATTCGAACCCTCGGTAAGCAGAAGCCTACATAGCAGTTCCAATGCTACGCCTTGAACCGCTCGGCCATCTTTCCTATGAGATCCCTTAGTTCTAATTAATCAAATTAGTGAATAGCGAGTTACTTACGAATTCTTTTTGTTCAGGTACGATCAGTTCGAGCTTGTGGAAAGAAATAGATAATATAATGATTCAATCCTCCCCGGAAAGACGAAAAGACATTTTATAAAACTTTTTCCGATTTAAGGAAATCTTAAATAATCCTTGTGGATCTAAGGATCTTATTCGGATCGCCCAATCAATAATTTGATTGAGATTAACTGATCCATTCCATAGTATGATCATATATGGATCTGTAGTGATCGTCTTATCAATTCAATTGTATAAGAATGAATTCTTTGGCAATGATCCTGTGTCATGATGACCATATTTTTCATCGATATTGCTTTATCTATATCGATATGCGCACACAATTGTTGGGTAGGCATTGCATTCTCATTATGCAATGCTCGATCGTTTAACTCTTTCTTTGTTCGGATCATGATCGAACTGGACTTATCGAGTTCACCGAATCTAGTATTCTTTCAATACAAATCTATTTTCCATTATTATTCATCAATATTACTAATGAACAATTATTCAAAATATTCCCTATCTATTCCCATTTTAAAGAATCAATTGGAATATATAGAATGAGGACATATTTACGATTGTAAGGAAATACATTTTATGGTATTGTGCACCAGAAAAAATTTCGTTCATGGAATCATTTGCGTAAGGGAATGAAGGAAATTAGAAAACCTGTAATTGACTATGCCTAGATCTCAGAGAAATGACAATTTTATCGATAAGACCTTCACAATTGTAGCGGATATCTTATTGCGAATAATCCCGATGGCTCCGGGGGAGAAAGAAGCATTTACCTATTACAGAGATGGTGTGATTTGATATTTTTTCCGTTATTCCCTTTTTGGGAAAGAAAAGGTATTCGGGAATCAAAATTGGATCAAAGAAAACTTACGCTCAGTGAAGGTGAGTTCTGGAGATAGAACAATTCCTTCTGTCGTGTATCCCCGATCAATGCAACCTTAGATGCTTTCATCTTCTGAGGATTTAAGTACCGAGCGAAAGGTTACACCTATGCAATAGGCCTTGCTTGTATAATGGAACCTATCTGATAGGTGCGCATGAGGGGAGAGAGCACTACGTATGGAAATCGACAACACAAAAGCTTCGTTATAGCTCATATGCATTACCCTTTTCCGAGGGGTAGTGAGAATGGTTGGGACAACAAACATCCATCTCGTTTGTACTTCGGATACCCCTATCATTGAACCATCGGAGATTGTTGAAGTGACTAATCCCCGGAGAATACAGGGCGTTAAGAACAAAGAAACTGTTAGAGGTTCCATTCCTAGTACTAAGATCCTTGGTTTTTGGAAAAGAATCTTTGCAAGAAGGATGGCTAGAGATTCATTGGAAATACACTAGCCCCTGTTAATTCATAATATTGGGTCAGAATCTTTTTTTTTTTTAATTTCACGGATTACTCCCCGTATTACGTACTGTAAAGAAAGGAGGAGCCGTATGAGGTGGGAATCTCATGTACGGTTTTGAAGCGGAGATCATTTCAATGGAATGAACGACCGTAACGGATGTCAGCTCAATCGGAAGGGGAATATGCGGAAGCTTTACAAAATTATTATGAAGCTATGCGACCGGAAACTGACCCTTATGATCGAAGTTATATACTATATAATATAGGTCTTGTCCATACAAGTAATGGGGAACATACGAAGGCTTTGGAATATTATTTCCAGGCATTAGAACGGAACCCATCCTTACCACAAGCTCTTAATAATACGGCCTTGATCTGTCATTACGTGCGGCTATCTGTACCATAGAATAACTTAGTTAATAACTACTACGGGTAAGGACAAAAGAAAAGGCTTTCTACATATGCACCGTCCCAAGTAACGGTTTTTATCAGCTGTAGCAAAAAGAACATCTCTCATAGGAGCCCGAATATGAATAGATAGATAAAGCCTACGTATTCCATGGATAAAAAATTGAATTGATGATGGAAGCACCATAAAGATCAATTATTGAAAGAAGGTTCGGGCTGATACGATCAAATCTGCTCATTGACAAGAATCAGGAATCAACTTATGTAATAGAGTCGATCTACTAAGCTATTGAGCAGCGGTGTAGCATCAGATCCTAAAGATGTGAAGTACTCCGGACGGAAAGTACTCTTCAAAAATTCTATACGGAACTGAGATAGTTATCTTGCAAAAAGACTTTGATTTGGATGATCAATCTGAAGTATATCTCTTCCTATACTTCATCTTTTTGAGGGTAGGAGAAAAGATAGAACCTGATCATTTAATTGATTGGAAGTGAAATCAGAAACTTATGTCATTGACTTTTTCTGGTCCTTTGGTTAATCTTAAATCCCAATGAATAATTTCAAATTCAATAATATTTTGGAAATTAGGGTAGAGGACTAAAGAATAGTTGATTGAGCCGTATGAGGTAGGAAACTCTCAAGTACGGTTCTAAGGGAAGAAAACTTTTCCAAGTTGACCTATCCCGACCGAGGAGAACAGGCCATTCGACAAGGAGATCCTGAAACTGCGGAGGCTTGGTTCGATCAAGCTGCTGAGTATTGGGAACAAGCTATAGCACTTGCTCCAGGCAATTACATCGAAGCACAAAATTGGTTAAAGATTACAGGACGTTTTGGAGAATGAGAATTTCTATTAAAAGGAAATCGTTTTCATTATTGAATATATTATTTTCTCGGAATCAATGGAATTGTTCCAGAATATTACCCAAAATGAGATTCTATTCTGTCGACATCTCATAGGAATATATTGACAATATAAAAAAAAAATACCTTATTCTGTTTCTGAATTGTTAATGGATCTTCTTAATAGGGGTAAAATCCATTCGTAGATGTCTTTCATTAATGATCCGTTATAAAGATTTATAACGGATGGATGGTTTTTGATATGGGACGAGGAGTAAAAATAGATGGATAAAAATATATATATCCGTATATATATTTTTATCCATCTAGAAACAATGTAATAATAACCGATAAATATTTTTTGAAATTACACGGAAAAAAGCTGTTTCCGGGTCTTAACAGCCCACGGTCCATTGGGCACCTCGGAAATATGTCATAATAAATATGAACACCTGCCTCAGATCGACTCCCGTATCATAATCGCTCCAGTCATAAACTAGAAAATAAGGGGAGAACCGAGTTAAGATATCTCTCTCGGAAGTTCACTAATTCCTATTGGCAGGTTTCTTCTTATTAATGTCCCATCCGGAAAGGAGGAGAATTCAATGATCATTCGTTCACCGGAACCAGAAGTAAAGATCTTAGTGGAGAGGGATCCTGTAAAAACCTCTTTTGAAAAATGGGCCAAACCTGGGCATTTCTCAAAGACGCTAAGTAAGGGCCCTGATACTACCACTTGGATCTGGAACTTACATGCTGATGCTCACGATTTTGATAGTCATACCAATGATTTGGAAGAGATTTCTCGCAAAGTATTTAGCGCTCATTTTGGTCAACTAGCCATCATCTTTATTTGGCTAAGTGGGATGTACTATCATGGCGCTCGTTTCTCCAATTATGAAGCATGGTTGGGTGATCCCACTCACATCAAACCCAGTGCCCAAGTAGTTTGGCCCATAGTAGGTCAAGAAATATTGAATGGGGATGTAGGTGGAGGTTTTCGAGGGATACAAATAACTTCTGGGTTCTTCCAGCTTTGGCGAGCATCTGGAATAACCAGTGAATTACAACTTTACTGCACTGCAATTGGTGCATTGATCTGTGCAGCGTTAATGCTTTTTGCTGGTTGGTTCCATTATCACAAAGCTGCCCCAAAATTGATTTGGTTCCAAGATGTAGAATCCATGTTGAACCATCATTTAGCAGGGTTACTAGGACTTGGGTCTCTAGGTTGGGCTGGACACCAAGTCCACGTTTCTTTACCCATTAACCAACTTCTAGACGCTGGAGTGGATCCTAAAGAGATACCACTTCCTCATGAATTTATTTTGAATCGCGATCTTATGGCTCAACTTTATCCCAGTTTTGATGAGGGATTGACCCCATTTTTCACCCTTAATTGGTCAGAATATTCAGACTTTTTGACTTTTCGTGGAGGATTAAATCCAGTAACGGGGGGTCTGTGGCTGACCGATACTGCGCATCATCATTTGGCTATTGCAATTCTTTTCCTGATAGCCGGTCATATGTATAGGACCAATTGGATCATTGGACATAGCATCAAGGACATTTTAGAAGCTCATAAAGGTCCATTTACGGGGGAAGGCCATAAAGGCCTTTACGAGATCTTAACTACCTCATGGCATGCTCAATTAGCTATTAACCTAGCTCTTTTAGGATCTTTAACTATTGTCGTAGCTCACCACATGTATGCGATGCCCCCCTATCCATACTTAGCTATTGACTATGGTACCCAACTCTCTCTGTTCACACATCATATGTGGATTGGTGGATTTATCATAGTTGGCGCTGCTGCACATGCAGCGATTTTTATGGTAAGAGACTATGACCCAACTACTCAATACAACAATTTATTAGATCGCGTTCTTAGACATCGTGATGCAATTATATCACACCTCAACTGGGTATGTATATTCTTAGGCTTCCATAGTTTTGGTCTGTATATTCATAATGATACTATGAGCGCTCCAGGACGTCCTCAAGATATGTTCTCAGATACTGCTATACAATTACAACCTATCTTTGCTCAATGGATACAAAACACCCATGCTTCAGCACCCGGTTCAACAGCTCCTGGTGCAACAGCGAGTACCAGCTTAACCTGGGGAGGTGGTGATTTGGTGACAGTAGGTTCCAAGGTGGCTTTGTTACCAATTCCATTGGGAACCGCAGATTTTTTGGTACATCACATTCATGCATTTACTATCCATGTGACTGTTTTAATCCTACTTAAAGGTGTTCTATTCGCCCGCAGCTCCCGTTTAATACCCGATAAAGCGAATCTTGGTTTTCGCTTTCCTTGCGATGGACCTGGGAGAGGAGGAACATGTCAAGTATCTGCCTGGGATCATGTTTTCCTTGGTTTATTTTGGATGTACAATGCAATTTCGGTAGTAATATTCCATTTCAGCTGGAAAATGCAGTCCGATGTTTGGGGTAGTATAAGTGATCAGGGAGTGGTAACTCATATCACGGGAGGAAACTTTGCACAGAGTTCCATTACGATTAACGGGTGGCTCCGTGACTTTCTCTGGGCACAAGCCTCTCAAGTGATTCAATCTTATGGTTCTTCATTATCTGCATATGGTCTTTTATTTTTAGGTGCTCATTTTGTTTGGGCCTTTAGTTTAATGTTCTTATTCAGCGGCCGTGGGTACTGGCAAGAACTGATTGAATCTATCGTTTGGGCCCATAACAAATTGAAGGTTGCTCCTGCTATCCAGCCCAGAGCCTTGAGCATTGTACAGGGACGTGCTGTAGGAGTAGCTCATTACCTTCTGGGTGGAATCGTCACAACATGGGCGTTCTTCCTGGCAAGAATTATTGCAGTAGGATAATGGTTAGGAGGATTTGAAAAGCATTATGGCATCAAGATTTCCAAAGTTCAGCCAAGGCTTGGCCCAGGACCCAACTACTCGTCGTATTTGGTTCGGTATTGCAACCGCACATGACTTCGAGAGTCATGATGATATTACCGAAGAACGCCTTTATCATAAAATTTTTGCTTCCCACTTTGGTCAGTTGGCAATAATATTTCTGTGGACCTCTGGTAATTTGTTCCATGTGGCTTGGCAAGGCAATTTTGAAGCATGGGTACGCGATCCCTTACATGTAAGACCCATTGCTCATGCAATTTGGGATCCTCATTTTGGTCAACCAGCTATAGAAGCCTTTACCCGAGGAGGTGCTCCCGGTCCAGTCAATATTGCTTATTCCGGTGTTTATCAGTGGTGGTATACAATCGGCTTACGCACTAACGAAGATCTTTATGCCGGAGCTCTTTTCTTGCTATTTGTTTCTGCCATCTTTTTAATAGCGGGTAGGTTACATTTACAACCTAAATGGAGACCAAGTGTTTCATGGTTCAAAAATGCCGAATCCCGTCTAAATCATCATTTGTCAGGACTCTTCGGAGTAAGTTCTCTAGCTTGGACAGGGCATTTAGTTCATGTTGCTATTCCTGAATCAAGGGGAGAGCACGTCAGATGGAATAATTTTTTGGATGTATTACCACATCCCCAAGGTTTAGAACCGCTTTTCACGGGTCAGTGGAATCTTTATGCTCAAAATCCTGATTCCAGTAGTCACTTATTCGGTACCTCTAAAGGGGCGGGAACTGCTATTCTAACTCTTCTCGGAGGATTCCATCCACAAACTCAAAGTTTATGGCTGACTGATATGGCTCATCATCATTTAGCTATTGCATTTGTTTTTTCAATTGCTGGTCATATGTATAGAACCAACTTTGGCATTGGTCACAGTATAGAAGATATTTTGGAGGCACATGTTCCTCCAGGAGGCCGCTTAGGACGCGGACATAAGGGTCTTTATAACACAATCAATAATTCTCTTCATTTTCAATTGGGTCTTGCTTTAGCTTCTTTGGGGGTTATAACTTCCTTGGTAGCTCAACACATGTATTCTTTACCCGCTTATGCATTCATAGCACAAGACTTCACCACCCAAGCTGCATTATATACTCATCATCAATATATTGCCGGGTTCATTATGACAGGGGCCTTTGCTCATGGAGCTATATTCCTCATTAGGGATTATAATCCGGAACAAAATAAGGATAATGTATTGGCGAGAATGTTGGAGCAGAAGGAAGCTATAATATCTCATCTTAGTTGGGTTAGTTTATTACTAGGTTTCCATACCTTGGGACTTTATGTTCATAATGATGTTATGCTTGCTTTCGGTACTCCAGAAAAACAAATATTGATCGAGCCCATATTTGCTCAGTGGATACAATCTGCTCATGGTAAGACCTTATATGGTTTCGATGTACTCCTGTCTTCGACAAGTGGTCCAGCATTCGAGGCAGGTAAGAGCATATGGTTACCTGGTTGGTTAAATGCTATTAATGATAATAATAATTCATTGTTCTTAACAATCGGTCCTGGAGATTTTTTGGTTCATCATGCTATTGCTCTAGGTTTGCATACAACTACATTGATCCTAGTTAAAGGTGCTTTGGATGCACGTGGTTCCAAGCTAATGCCAGATAAGAAAGATTTTGGTTATAGTTTTCCTTGCGATGGTCCGGGACGGGGTGGTACTTGCGATATCTCGGCCTGGGATGCTTTTTATTTGGCAGTTTTCTGGATGTTGAATACTATTGGATGGGTTACTTTCTATTGGCATTGGAAGCATATAACGTTATGGCAGGGTAATGTAGCGCAATTTAATGAGTCTTCCACTTATTTAATGGGATGGTTAAGAGATTATCTATGGTTAAATTCTTCACAACTTATTAATGGATACAATCCTTTCGGTATGAACAGTTTATCTGTTTGGGCATGGATGTTCTTATTCGGGCATCTTGTTTGGGCTACTGGATTTATGTTTCTGATTTCCTGGCGTGGATATTGGCAGGAATTGATCGAAACTCTTGCATGGGCCCATGAACGCACACCTTTTGCTAATTTAGTTCGATGGAGAGACAAGCCGGTAGCTCTTTCCATTGTTCAAGCACGATTAGTTGGATTAGCTCACTTTTCCGTAGGTTATATATTCACTTATGCAGCTTTTTTAATTGCCTCTACATCAGGTAAATTTGGTTAATTCTTCTTCATCAATTTAATAAGTGAATGGGATATTTTTGTATAAATGACAATACCGCACAGAGAAAAAGTAATCAACGTAATATTTATCCATCTCAAATCTGATCTATATTTTGATTCCTGGTAGGTAATAGTACCGACTGAACTATTATGGCGAGAAAGAGTCTCATTCAGAGAGAAAAGAAAAGACAAGCACTGGAACGAAAATATCATTTGATTCGTAAATCTTTGGAGGATGAAAGCAAAGTTTCATCATTGGATGACAAATGGGAAATTCATAGAAAATTGCAATCTTCACCACGTAATAGTGCACCTACACGTCTCCATCGACGTTGTTCTTCGACTGGAAGACCTAGAGCCAACTATCGAGACTTTGGATTGTCCGGACACGTACTCCGTGAGATGGCCCACGCATGTTTATTGCCCGGGATAAAAAAATCGAGTTGGTAGGAAAAAGAAAAAAGTGATTGAAGTTTATTGTTATAATGGAAAACTACCCCTACCCCTGGGATAGGGGTAGTATATTCCATGATTGTTTGATGTACCCATCTATTCTGCTTATGATATAAATCAATGGTGCGGAGTAGAGTAGTCTGGTAGCTCGCAAGGCTCATAACCTTGAGGTCACGGGTTCAAATCCTGTCTCCGCCAGACCAGAACATAAGAAGTATTTTGGTCCGGAAAGAATTACTCCCTCACTTTATAAAGGATTACTCTTTCATTATCACTTTTTTACTTTAATGAAAAGTGAGGAAAAGATACGATCAATACATGAACTATTCATTTTCATATTCCATGTAACGGGCGGGTAGCGGGGATCGAACCCGCATCTTCTCCTTGGCAAGGAGAAATTTTACCATTCAACCATACCCGCATTTTATTCGTTATGAATATATATATATTCATAAAATTGAAACATCATTTTGAAAATACATATATGTTCAATCCCATTCGTAAGTAGATACCATTTATTAATGGTCCAATTATTAATTCATTTACGAAAAACCCCTCCCTTGAGCACCTTCATTGGGTTCCTTGGACCTTAAGGGAAAAGGAAGGTCCTTAAGAATAACTATAAAAAAGCCCTTCGGGAGGGGGGGGGGGGTTTGAACCTAAAACATCTAGAACAGATCTGAGATATGAAAGAATTAAGGATACCTACAAAAAGGACTGATCCGATCCATAATGATACACCCGAAAATACAACATTTTTGCTACTTGACCAACCATCAGGAGAGGCAAGTGCAACAGGTACACCAATCACTGGTAAAAATGAAATAGCAATTAATGCAAACACAGCTGATTGGAAAGCAATAGTCATGGTTGTGATCTTACAAGCTCCCAACAGATTGAATAGACTATACCATCCGATCCCCAATTTAAAATTCTGATCAAATGCACTACGAAAAGGATTTTACCAGAAATTGATCGAGCTTTTCAAACTTTTTTTCCATTCCAGATGATAATGAGAAATCATCATATGTCACAGGTATGGTTGGTCTCGTCCCTTATGCTTATAGTTAGGTATTATCTGAAGGGGTAGAATAGAAGTTGTCTCCGGGAGAGATGGCCGAGTGGTTGATGGCTCCGGTCTTGAAAACCGGTATAGTAAAAAAACTATCGAGGGTTCGAATCCCTCTCTCTCCTGTTTTTTTTTCAACAATCACATTAATTATATTAGTCCGGTCCAGTAAAAAAAAAAAAAAAGAGAATAGCTCGGCTGGATATAGCCGAGCTAGAAGGATCCAGTTGGAAAGAGAGTATTTGAAAATACTCCTATCCCTCCGATATGGGAGATGGATGTAATGAAATTGAATTTATTTCTCTTCCATCTGGTTCTATTTCTTGTTTCAGTTAAGAGGAGTCATGGAAAGGACAGGTTCGAAATCACGATCAATTCCTTTTTCAAATCCTGCTGCAGCTGCACGAGCCCTTCCCGCATGCCACAAATGACCTATGAACAAGAAAAATCCTAAAACGAAATGGGAGGTGGATAACCAACTTCGGGGAGAGACATAATTCACCGCATTGATTTCGGTAGCTACACCACCCACAGAATTTGAAGAACCTAAAGGAGCATGAGTCATATATTCTGCCGAACGTCGTTCCTGCCAAGGCTGTATGTCCTTTCTCAACTTGCTCAGGTCCAAACCATTAGGGCCCCTTAGGGGTTCCAACCAGGGAGCACGGAGATCCCAAAAACGCATCGTTTCCCCTCCAAAGATAATTTCTCCAGTCGGAGAACGCATAAGGTATTTACCTAAACCAGTAGGTCCTTGGGCAGACCCCACACTAGCTCCAAGACGTTGGTCTCTAACTAGAAAAGTAAACGCTTGAGCTTGAGAGGCTTCTGGGCCGGTGGGCCCATAGAATTCACTAGGATAAGCTGTGTTGTTGAACCAAACGAAACAACAAGCAATAAAACCAAAGACAGATAGAGCCGCTAAACTATAGGACAAATAAGCTTCTCCGGACCATACGAATGCACGGCGAGCCCATGCAAAAGGTTTGGTTAAGATATGCCAGATACCACCGAAGATACAAATGGAACCTAACCATACATGTCCTCCAATTATATCTTCTAGATTGTCCACGCTAACGATCCATCCCTCTCCTCCGAAAGGAGATTTCAGTAAATAACCAAATATAGCACTTGGGTTAAGAGTCGGGTTCGTAATTTTTCTTACATCTCCACCGCCGGGAGCCCAGGTATCGTATACACCTCCGAAATACAAAGCCTTGAGCACTAGAAGAAAAGCACCAGCACCTAGCAAGATTAGGTGAATACCCAAAATTGTGGTCATTTTGTTTCTATCTTTCCATACATAGCCAAAGAATGGAAAAGATTCTTCTAAAGTTTCGGGTCCTATAAGTGCATGATAAATACCACCAAAACCTAAAACCGCAGAAGATATTAAGTGAAGTACCCCAGATACAAAATATGGAAAAGTGTCCACGATTTCCCCACCAGGACCGACTCCCCATCCTAGAGTAGCTAGATGGGGAAGTAAAATCAATCCTTGTTCATACATAGGCTTTTCCGG